ACATTGCCTCATCAACCGCGCTACAATTATTTGTAGTAGGCATCCATGGCTGAGCGGTTAAAGCACCCAACTCATAATTGGCGAATTCACGGGTTCAACTCCTGTTGGATGCAAGTAGAAAGGAGAGATGGTCAAAGAAGCAAATAACTTGGAAGTTTATTTGCGAAACAAGTAGATCCGAAGCTGGCGGTGGGTAAAGTCAAATTAATAGACTATACAGGAGCTAGAAAAAGAAGCAGAAAGAGTTGAAGTAAAATGGACAAAGCGAGAAGGATATTACGGAGAAATTGAAGAACCAATTAATTACCGAGAAGTCTATTCGTTCGTTGCAACAGAATCAATATACTTTTCATGTAGATTCGAAGTTAACTAAAACCGAAATGAAAAATTGGATTGAACAATTTTCTGATGTTAAAGTAGAAGGTATCAATAGTAGTCGAGTAAGACATAGGAAGAAGAAGAAACCGAGTTCGAATTCTAAAAGTATAAAAAAAATGATTGCTAGACTTCGAGCTAATTACCTCATTCCATTATTTCTAAACTAATACTTAAGGGAAGTTTGTTTCCCTATCAAATGAAAGATTATGCATAAACATAAAGAGGAAGAATAAGTATGGCCATATGACTATATGGGGCGTATACTCCAGGCACCCGGAACCGGGCCATTCTGCAATTCGGGGAAACAACGGAATCCAAGCCCCACAAGCAGTTAACTTACCATAGAATATCTAGAAGTGGTCGCAACAATGCTGGAATCATCACCAGTAGACATAGGGGGGGCGGACACAAGCGTTTATATCGTGAAATTGATTTTCGGCGAGACAAACTGAATGTTGTCGGAGGAGTAGCCAGTATCGAATACGACCCCAACCGCAACGCTTTCATTTGCTTGATCAAATATACAGATGGTGATAAGAGATACATTTTGCATCCACGAGGAATAGGGGTTGGAGATATCGTGACATCTGGTCCTGACGCATCCGTTTCAATCGGAAATGCCCTACCCCTGAGTGCGGGTTGAATACTTGATTCGCGTATTCCAAAATTAATCGATCGGGTTGTAAGCTGGGCCCGTAAACCTGGCACTACTTCGAACTTATTAAATAATATGGAGTAAACCTGGTTGGGGTAACCAAATAGGGACAACAGCGCGTGCTAAACTAAAGCCTGAAGCAACTAAATATACATCAATTTGCAGAGGTAAGGTAATATGGAAAACAGATAAACAATCTCAAAGTTGTAGCGACAAGCAAGGGGCGCCCTATGCGTATACCGAAGGCGCGGAAAGTACGAATTCGAGACATTCGATTTGGCAGTCGGGGGCAAAATCGAAGCCACAGAATGACGAAAAGAGTGAAGCAGATGCGTAGAACTGAAATTACGTCAATACCAAAGAGAAGAAAGAGGTTTCCTAAGTTATCCCAGGCATTGACTAATGCTAACGCGAATCATCGAAGTCACCAATTCTGCCGCTAAGTTCTCAGAAAATACTGGATTTTCAGAAGAAAGCCAGATGCAGGCAGAAATGCCAAGGATAAAATTAATATATATAGATGGCCCAAAAATTAGTTGGCTTTTCAGTAGGCATCAATTTGGTCCTACCGAAACCCAACGGCGGTGCCTTTGATATCCGGAAAGCTGTATGCTTTGAAAGAGGCTTGTACAGTTTGGGAAGGGGTCTTCCCCAGTCGTTTTCTCCCCTTTAAGGAGGAGTAAGAGGAGGGGGGGGTCTACCTCGGCCAGAATACCTTTAGGTACCATTATACATAATATAGAATTAAAATCTGGGAAAGGCGGGTAATCGGTCAGAGCTGCTGGCGCAGCAGCAAAAGTAGTTGCAAAAGAAGGTAAACTCGCTACACTGAGACTACCTTCCAACGAAATTCGTTTAATATCTCAAAATTGCCTAGCAAGTATAGGACGGGTCGGAAACGTCGATATCAACAACGAAGGCTTGGGAAAAGCTGGATCCAAGCGCTGGTTAGGTAGACGGCCTAAAGTGAGAGGTTCAGCTACGAATCCTGTGGATCATCCCCACGGAGGGGGGGAGGGCAGGACGTCGATTGGTAGGAAGAAGCCGTCAACTCCTTGGGGGCATGTCGCGCTTGGAAAAAGAAGTCGGAGAAGTGGAAAATACAGCAACCCCCTCATACTTCGTCGACGTAAAGGTTTTTGATAAATGGAAATATTAAGTAGGGGGTTAATCGGCTACGGCACGTTCATCAAAAAAAGGTCCTTTTGTAGCTAATCATTTAATACGAGAAATTGAAAACCTTAATATACGAAGAGAGAGAAAATTGGTTCTGACTTGGTCTCGCGCGTCTGCAGTCGTACCCATCACGATCGGTCACACCATTGCCGTTCATAATGGGCGGGAGCACCTACCTATCTATGTAACTGATCGCATGGTGGGTCACAAATTGGGGGAATTTGCACCCACTCGGAATTTTAGGGGACATGCGAAAAATGATAAAGGATCTCGTCGATGATTAGGAAATTATACTTCATGAAAAACAAGAAGAAATCAGAAATTGGAGCGCGAGCTCTGGGAAGGAATATCCGTGTGTCAGCTACCAAAATACGACGGGTTGTTGATCAAATCCGGGGTTGTTCGTACGGAAAAGCACCTGTATTACCCGAATTTATGCCTTATAAAACGTGTTATCTAATATCGCAACTGATTCTTTCTGCAGCGGCAAACGCCAATACCAATTTCGGATTGAATAAATCCGATTTGTTCATCAGCGAGGCCTGAGTCGAGAATTCAACATATTTGAAAAGGTTCCGCCCCCGAGCCCAAGGCCGAGGTTACCCGATAAAGAAACCCACATGTAAAGTAATCATTAAGCCAAACTCCAATTTTGTCGGAGAGATGGAGAGATGACTCCATACAAGATGCTTACTAATTGGAACGTGTCGAAAAGTTAAATAAAACCGCAAAAAATTACTAAGTAAGAAATAATTTAATATTGAGTTGAGGAGAAATAGATACGGGACGAAAGATTCATCCACTCGGTTTTCGACTCGGTGTAAATTAGAAGCATTATTCTTATTGGTTCGCACAGACAAGAGATTATCCAAAGTTTCTTGAAGGGGATAGAAAAATACGCACCTCTGTCGAAAGGTATATTGCAAAACATATGAAGGACGCCACAAACTATGGCGGAGTTGGACATATCGAAATCCAACGGAAAACAGATCTCATTCGGGTTGATATACATACGGGATTTCCTGATTTACTCATTGAGGAACAAAGTTTAGGGATTAGTCAAATGAAGGGCGATATCGAAAACATCTTAGGGATTGAAAGTCGGAAGCTCCGAGTAATACTAAGTAGTGTCACTCAACCCTATGGGGAACCAAAAATATTGGCGGAACATGTTGCCTCACAATTGAGAAATAGAGTTCCCTTCCGACGAACTATGAAAAAAGCTATCGAACTGGTTGGAAGAACTAGCGACAGAGGTATTAAGATACAAATAGCCGGACGACTCAACGGCAGTGAGATGGCTCGGGTTGAGTGGGCTAGGGAAGGTAGAGTCCCCCTCCAAACTATCAAAGCCCGTGTAGGTTATTCCTACCACCCAGCTCAGACGATTTTTGGGGTTTTAGGCATAAAGACCTGGATATTTCGGGGTACTGGGTGATCCCCACCCAATGAAATAGAAACTATTTGATAAATTTTGACGCAACCTGGTTCAGCTTAATCCCACTCTAGTTTCAATCTCTTTCACTTCAAACTCCAGAAGATATTTGCTATGCTTAGTGTGCGACTCGTTCAAGCGACATCTCTTTATCCGTAAAAAGAAACTAATTGATGGGGTAATGGACCGCCTATTTTCGAGTACTAAATAAGTGAATGCCGAAGATAGGGTCAGGTTATCTCATCGCAAATGAAATTTCTATCCATGAAAAGTTTTTTTTTATGGAGAAGCTGAAACCAATACCAATTTACGACTACTTCGACAAATAAAAATCAAAATAATTAAATTTATATTTGTCGAAATCGTATGGTTAACCACTCAACTCCCGAAAAGCTGCGTGATGTAGCACAATTTTCAAATTGTCAATATCTGAAGTAGAGCTTTGAGTCAATTAATGCTAGGAACGTTGACTCAACGAAATTGAGATGGGGTGGAAAGCTCCGTCGCCGGGGGGGGGAACCAAAACGTTTGTTACAAGGGACTGAAACAACGAGAAGACTTCTGAATCTCATTTTCATCATTCAATTAATTAATATCGAGATTCGGTAGATGGGATGGCGAAAGAAGCCCATACCTCAAAAGCAGAAAATAAATTGTAAGATCGAGCTTATTTTCGCCCGTGGATTTAGTACCAAGTAACATTTGAACTGCTACTTATAAATGAAATGAAAATCGGAAGAAAAAAAATAGAAAATGACGGAGAAATAGTTAGTAAGTTTGCAAAATATACAAATTGGTAACAAATTTATGAGGAGCTGGCTGGGAGGAGACTCCCATGTCCGGTTTTGTATCAGAGGTTGATAAATTCTATCGATATCGACTGTAACCCCAGACGAACTAAATATCGTAAGCAACATAGGGGAAGATTGGGGGGAATCTCTAGTCGTGGCAACGCCATCTCCTTCGGAAAATTTGCTCTCCAGGCTCTCGAACCTGCTTGGATTACGGCTAGACAAATAGAAGCGGGGAGGAGGGCAATAACGCGCCATGCCCGTCGAGGCGGGAAGCTGTGGATACGCATCTTTCCCGACAAACCCATCACCATGAGACCCGCGGAAACGCGTATGGGGTCGGGCAAAGGATCTCCGGAATACTGGGTATCCGCAGTTAAGCCAGGCCGAATAATTTATGAATTGAGTGGGGTATCGGAGGATGTAGCCAAAACTGCTATGGCGATGGCTGCCCACAAAATGCCCGTGCCTACTCGAGTGGTAACTACTGCGGAATCGTGATACTTGTTGGAGACGAAGAAGTAGGAAAACAAATGGTCTAAGGAGGAGTAATAGTGGTGACAGCGACGGCAATGTCATGTCTTAAGCGTCACCCCGATTGTTACTAAAGCGAATACACCTCACCGATTGGGTTAGATTAATTGTAATAACTGTAATTCACTTATTCCCCCAATTCTTTTGGTGGAATATATCTCTATTCACCCGGATATACTACAAGTAAACCTATTATTTTTCTCGATTACCAAACGATTCAAACTCAAAGTTATTCAGATGTAGCAGACAACAGCGGAGCCCGCAAATCAATGTGTATTCGAGTGTTGGGAACTGGCAACCGCAGATATGCAGGTACAGGTGACGTCACAATAGCTGTAGTCAAGGAAGCAGTACCCAACATGTCTCTGAAAAGATCAGAAGTGGTTAGGGCGGTGGCAGCATGTACTCGTAAAGGGATAAAACGATGTAACGGAATGATTGTTGGATTCGACGACAACGCGGCCGTCGTCGTCAACCAGGAGGGAAATCCTAGGGGGACTAGGATCTTCGGTCCAGTCGCTAGGGAATTGAGAGATTATAATTTTACCAGAGTAGTCTCTTCAGCCCCCGAGGTGTTATAAAAATAAGTGATTGAAATAATTTAGCACAATCAGTTTGACAAATTTTCAAGCCAAAATTTTCTAATGAAAAAAACTTGGTTTAAAAATTTGTCAGATGTGTTTAAACTAAATATCCCAAATACGCAAAATTAAATTAGAGGAAACAGAAGAAAAAGAGAGGTTAGGAATCATTCTGGTATTGATAACTACAAAAACTACTGATTGATATTTCACGAATAACGACGCCACCTCCACCGCACCTACTGCCATAAGAAATGGAAACACAAGAAGAAAAGCTATGATCAGGATACTTGCGACTAAAATGGCCGAACGCATCGTACAAATTTTGACAGAAGAAGGCTTCATAGAAAATGCTGTGAAGCACAGGGATAATGGGAAAGAATTTTCGGATGTGAGGTTAAAATATCTCGGTAAGAAGAAAGACCCCTACATTGCAGTTATCAGACGCATTAGCAAGCCTGGATTGAGAGTTTATTCTGATCGTCGACAAATTCCCAAAATATTGGGCGGTATGGGAATTGCAATTTCATCGACATCTCGTGGACTTATTACAGATCGGGAGGCTCGACAAAGACAAATCGGGGGGGAAATTTTACGCCATATTTGGTGATTCAGAAACTTCTTTTCAACTAAAAATCAGTTGTTTTAAAAATGAATACGTTTCAGATAAGCTATTAGCAATATCAACTGAGTTAGCAATTTATTAAATAAATCTATGAATTACGGGGGGGGGGTTAGTTCGAATGATGAAGAAGCAGAATCCTATTGACATAGAGGGTACAGTTACAGAATCGCTTCCCAATGCCATGTTTTGAGCGTGTCTGGATAATGGATGCCAAGTCTTGACTCATATATCGGGAAAGATCTGACGGAATTATATAAGAATATTACCAGGAGATAGGGTAAGAGTCGAATTAAGTCCTTATGATCTTACCAAAGGGTGTACCACTTACCGACTTCGAAGTAAACAGACAAATAGCAATCATTAGATTTTGATGTTGGTGCGATCATCTAGTAATTATCTGCCTGCTCAATTTTTTTTTTTTCTCAATTTGATAAAAGGGGAGAACACATCCCAAATCTATCAATAAATTTATCCAACTAATTTAAGGTTGTAGCTACGAAAATTCGTGCCTCCATTCGCAAAATATGTGAAAAGTGTCGATTGATTCGTAGACGTGGACGAATCATGGTAATTCGTTGCAATCCGAAGCATAAGCAGAGGCAGGGGTAGTCGAAATCTTCAGACGTAGAACCAATTAACAATTAATAACAGTCTTCGAATATGAATAATCAATCAACTATGTCAGCTAATTCAAAAAAAATTCGTTCACGAAAGGTGAAGCGCGGAGTGCAGAAGGGGGTTATTCATATCCAGGCAAGTTTCAATAACACCATTATTACTGTCACGGACGTTCGGGGATAGGTAGCTCCTCGGTGTTCTGCTGGTGCCTGCGGATTCAAGGGTACACGCAAAAGTACACCATTTGCCGCCCAAGCTGCAGCGGAAAATGCTATCCGTGCTTCAATGGATCGGGGTATGAAGCAAGCAGAAATTGCAATGAGTGGACCCGGTCCGGGAAGAGACACCGCCTTGCGGGCTATCCGCCGAAGCGGCATAATCCTCAGCTTTGTACGTGATGTGACCCCCATGCCATATAATGGCTGTCGACCCCCCCGAAAAAGACGTGTCTAACTCCACCCAGTAGTTCTATAAAAACTAAAAGGGGATTTTTTTATGCTCACGTGCGAAACACCGACCTCTACCCAGGCCATTCAATGGAAATGCGTCGAATCTAAGACAGAAAATAAGCGTCTCCATTATGGTCGTTTTGTCGTATCTCCCTTCAAGAGGGGCCAAGTTAGTACTGTGGGAATTGCCATGCGGAAAGCCTCGTTAGAAGAAGTTCAAGGGACGGGCATAACATGTGCAAGGTTTCACGGAGTTGTGCACGAGTATTCTACAATAAGGGGTATTAAAGAGACGATACATGATGTTTCAGTTAATTTAAGGGAAATTGCACCTAAGAGTGACTCCAATGATGTAAAAGAAGCAGTTTCATCCGTAACTGGTCCCAAAGAAGTAATTGCGGGTGATACAACGTTGCCGCCCTCTGTCAAAGCGATTGACGATTTGCAATATATAGTTACTATCACCCAACCAATATCAATAAATATTGAATTAAAAATTGAAAAAGATTGTGGATACCGCATAGAAAAATCAAATGGATATAAAGATGGAGAATTTCCCGTTGATGCTGTATCTATGCCTGTTCGAAACGTAAATTATAGCGTACATTTATTTGGAAGTGGTAAAGCGACGCGAGAAACATCATTCATAGAAATATGGACTAATGGTAGTCTGACCCCGGACGAGGCAATAACCGAAGCCTCTAAAAAACTAATAGACTTATCAAGTCCCTTTTTGCACATGAAACCCGAAGACGTCTCCTACTTGGGAGATAGTGAAAGTTCTTCTGCTTCGGCGGGGTCACCTTCACAAGTTTATGACGTGAATGAACTGGGGAAAAAGTTATTCACAGATATTTTTATTGACCAACTAGAATTACCAGCTAGAGCCTTCAATTGTCTAAAAAAAGCCGAAATACACACAATTGCTGATTTGCTTAATTATAGCCGAGAAGATTTATCAAAAATAAAAAGTTTCGGACAAAAATCTGTAGATCAGGTGTCAGAAGCTTTGTGGGAGCATTTCGCCATAGAATTACCCAAAAATTAGTTGCATATTAATCAGTAAGAACAAGCGGCGAAATCCAAATTATTTTACTTCTGATACAAACGATCTTGTCTCTTGTATGTTAAATCTTTCTTGTGTATTACACTTTCAGTTCGAAAGGTTTCGGAGAGGAAATGTGGGTTAAACAAAACTTGTAAATTAAAATTTAATTTCTCATTATTTTGGCGCAAACAAATGGAAATCGATTATCCAAACAACTTGATATTTCTAATTAAAAAAAATGACTAAGTCTAGGGAAGTCTCGTCCCAGCCCGGGGGCTGACGATTGTTCCCTAGACTAAATCTGACTATCTCTCAGGTTAATAGGAGGTAGAAAACTACTAGAAAAGCCCCGAAGTTGAAGATCCATCTATGGGTAAAGTTGCTCCAATACCTGACCAAATAGCGACCGCGGTGCCAATTGCGAGGACTGTTGTGGCTACTGGGCGCCGAAACGGATTCTGAAATTTATTGACATTTTCGGGAAAAGGAACGGTTAGCAAACCTGCAGGTACTGATGCCATTGAAAGAACACCTAATAGTTTATTGGGCACTGTCCGAAGTATTTGAAATACGGGAAAGAAATACCACTCAGGTAATATCTCCAAAGGAGTTGCAAACGGATTTGCTGGTTCACCAATCATTGATGGTTCCGAAACGGCCAAACCCACAGTACATGCGATGGTTCCTAATATTACTACAGGAGATATATATAAAAGATCGTTGGGCCAAGCGGGTTCCCCGTAGTAATTATGTCCCATACCTTTAGCTAATTTTGCTCTCAAAACGGGATCGTTCAGGTCAGGTTTTTTTGTTATTGGGATGGATTCTTCATTCCCCCACAAGAATCGAACATGAGAATTTCTACTCATACGGCTCAAGCAAATGTGGAATTATCTTATCCCGTAACGGTTAGGTTGGCAAATAAAGGAAGGACGAACACGGAAAAAGAATTGTTTCGCAACATGGCTTCTCATCCGAATCAGCTCAGTAATGAAATAAGGCTTCGCGGGTTATCTCGTATCCCATACACACGTGTCATATCGTTGCAAGTTTATACAAGACCAGATACTTACGAGCTACGGTATAGGATCTTAACTTGTTACAACTTCAGCTACATATATCTTTAGATCGTCTTTTTACCCCAACGGCTACTCCTGCAAGCAATTAGCTTCTGATGCGGAAGAAATGTATGCATCTCCTAAAAACCGTATGCTTAAAAGCTTCACACAATCCCAATTCAATATATGGGGTTTCACGAGGCCTTTCAAAATTTTTGGGTCGATCATGGAAAAAATTCTCCAAGCAACTTCAGTCTCAGTTCGAAAATTTTGCTTTTATATCCAGGTTTCGAATCTTAGTCCCAAAGAAAGGTCGGAAGGGAGACACACCTTTGGTTGCAGCAGTATCCAACTAGACGTCTGCATAGCCTACACATCTTGTGACGAGTCACACACTCCCGTAATCCAAATTTTTTCCTTTGACACTTCGAGTATTTTGTCCCAATAGTCCGAGACGATAACTAAACCCGCTAGATAACTCATCATTTGGCTTAGGAATAAGTATCGACGGCAACAGAACAACCTCTTAATTAAGGAACTGGAAATCAAAATCCCCACCAAATATAGCGACACATTTTTTATATCCTAATTATTGGTAAATCGCAAAGGACCCGGAATGCCTTGTTTACGAATCATTGAGAAATGCATCAACGTAAAAACAGCAGTAAGAAGCGGCAAGACAAAAGTGTGTAAACTGTAAAAACGAGTTAACGTCGATTGGCCGACACTAGCACTTCCTCGTAGTGACTCTACTAATGAAGGTCCTACCAGGGGAATAGCTTCGGGTACGCCGGTTACGATTTTGACGGCCCAGTAACCAATTTGATCCCAGGGTAAGGAATATCCGGTTACACCGAAAGAGACGGTTGATACAGCTAGAGTCACCCCAGTAACCCAAGTCAATTCGCGAGGTTTTTTGAATCCCCCCGTGAGGTAAACACGAAATACATGCGAAATCATCATTAATACCATCATACTTGCTGACCACCGATGAACAGACCGAATGAGCCAACCAAAATTAACTTCAGTCATTGTATATTGAACTGAGGAGAAAGCTTCTGTAACGGTCGGACGATGATGAAGGGTCATAGCAAAACCAGTGGCTACTTGAACCGAAAAACGAGTCAGCGTGATTCCCCCCAAGCAATGAAATATGTTCACATGTGGAGGTACATATTTACTAGTAATATCGTCAGCAATTGCTTGAATTTCTAGGCGCTCCTCGAACCAATCATATACCTTAGCGAGATAGGTAAGCCTTTTTAACTCCCTCTTCGTAAACTGTACATGAGACTTTCTCCTCATACAGCTTAAGCAAAGCTGTTTGGGCATCGCCCATTCCATTAGTAGCTATTCGAGTGAGGAAGTGGGAAAATACGGCAGATCCCCCGATATCCTCCATCAATTAATGAGCGACTCGGCCTCCTCGGAAAACTTGAAACTACAATTTACTTCGATCTCACGTTAGCTTTTATTTCTTGATTGAAGCCCGGTAGTACTAGCGTCTTGGGAAATCTTTTAATCTTATCGATGTACCCCCCCCCCTTTTTTTTTGGAGGGGTAGATAAATGAATAGAGGTTACTCCGTTCTGATCTGATTTGTTTTGGCATCCACGGAACCTTAGATTTTTACTATATCTCAAAATTTTATTTATAGGTAGGGAGACTTGGTGGGCGACAACTCCTCCATCACCTCGAATCAAAACCCACACGGCTCCCATTTCTCCACCTACATACTCTAGTAAACAATCATAATTGAAACGTACTTCGTTGGTAACTTCTTGATACAGCGCCGAGTCAGCAATATCAGATAACAACTTAATCACGAAATTTTAATGGTAAATTGATTCAAATTAATCATAGTTTGAGCTTCATACTAAATGTGAGATTCTCGCGTTTCGGGTGCTAATAACTCGACCGCTACCCGGCGAGATACCGATAATCTAATATAATAAAATCTATTTAAATAAAAGACTATTTATTTAAAGACTATTTATTTGTTGAACCAGATTAGTTGCGACGAATCACACACCCATATTATTGTCTTCCAAAAACATTTAAAGTTCGCGCGATTTAACTCCCGTTCTGATTTATGATGACGTATCCATTTCTGAACCCCCAGCTATTTCCGTTATATCAGCGGGGTTCAGGACTTTTCTACCAACTAATTGGAATACCATCCAATAAAACGGATGAGTTATAAATTTCCAAAGTAGTAACTAGGAATACTGCAAGTAAAGCCATGAAAAATCCCATCAGGGGGGTAGTCCCCCAGCCGGGGGCAACCTTTCCATATTCTGAATTAAGCGGCTTCAAAATCATTCCCAGTAAACTTATTCTGGGTTTACCTCTGGGGGTGTCACCAATAACTTTCGTAGCCATAGAGCCTGCTCAATTGATTGAAATTTGTTGACTTTGTATACTATTATAGCAAGTAAAGTATGTACTAATATTTCTTTGGATTACATGGCAACGGAAACCGCAACTTCGGTCGCTATCTCTATATCCCGTTCACTCGTTAGCCTCACCGGTTACGCTTTGTATACCGCTTTCGGTCAACCCGCCAAAGAGCTCAGAGACCCTTTTGAGGAACATGAAGATTAGTCGGACTGATAGACCTTCCTTCAAAAATTAAAAAGGAAGGTCTCTAATCAACCTAATTTACCTTATATTCATGATTTTGCTGATACAACAAAATCTGCTTCTTCGGCAAAATTAAATGGGGGGAAGCTCTCTATTTACCCTTGCTGGGTACTTTGGGGGGCTCCCGAAAGAAGATGGCAAAAAATATTATACCTAAAGTTGCTACCAACAAAAATGTGTAAACCGGTGCTTCCGTGGATTCAGCCGTAATAGTGGTATTTTATAAATATCTTTCATACTAATTGCGGTGGAGGAGACTTCTAGTTCTTCCAAGTTTTTTTGTTTAACTTCGAAGTATTAGAAACTACTGAATTAAATCAATTTATTAAATTATTAAGTTACTAAGTTTTGACAAAACAATTATTTATTATTTTACAATTCAGTCAATTTTTGTGACTAACCTGATAAAGAGGGGAATTCAATAGGATAAGTAAGAAAAAACTTTTTGAACAGCTTGTCTTTTAGTACTTGGATCCCCCAACTTTTGAAATGTCCCGAATTCAACTTGGGCGTCCAAATCGGGATCGATACCAGCAGAAACGTCTCTAAATAAGGTTCTTGCACCGTGCCAGATGTGACCGAAAAAGGAAATGAGAGCAAATGTGGCGTGACCGAAAGTGAACCAACCCCGTGGGCTACTTCTAAAGACACCATCCGATTTTAAAGTGGCGCGATCAAACTCGAAGATCTCACCTAATTGGGCGCGCCTGGCGTATTTTTTCACCGTGGCGGGATCACTGAAACTAGCACCACCCAGTTCGCCACCAAAAAATTCTACGGTTACGCCGACTTGCTCGACGCTGTATTTTGATTCTGCCCGCCTAAATGGTACATCAGCTCTCACGACACCCTCGCCATCTACCAGGACTACGGGAAATGTTTCGAAAAAAGTTGGCATACGGCGTACAAACAGTTCGTGGCCTTCCCTATCTTTGAAAGCGGCATGACCTAGCCAGCCAACAGCTATCCCATCGCCGTTGTCCATCGCACCTGCTCTAAACAATCCGCCTTTGGCGGGGTTGTTGCCGATGTAGTCGTAAAAAGCTAATTTTTCCGGAATCTTCGACCAAGCTTGGGATAGACTTAGATTTTCGGCTTCACCTGATCGTATTCGCTTCTCTATTTCTTGTTGGAAATATCCCTGATCCCACTGATAACGAGTGGGGCCAAACAATTCAATCGGGGTAGCAGCGGAACCATACCACATGGTTCCGGAAACGACAAAAGCGGCGAAGAATACAGCAGCAATACTGCTAGACGACACGGTTTCGACATTTCCCATACGTAAAGCTTTGTATAACCGTTGGGGGGGACGAACACTTAAGTGAAACAGACCCGCTAGTATACCTAAAACTCCTGCTGCTATGTGGTGCGAGGCTATTCCGCCTGGTACAAATGGATCAAAACCCTCGGCCCCCCAAGCTGGATCAATGGGTTCTATTTTTCCGGTTAATCCGTAAGGGTCTGATATCCAAATACCAGGGCCAAACAAGCCTGTTACGTGAAATGCTCCAAACGCGAAACAAAGTACTCCCGAAAGAAATAGGTGGATTCCAAATATTTTTGGTAAATCCAGGGATGGTTTTCCCGTGCGATCGTCCCGAAATAGATCCAGGTCCCAATACACCCAGTGCCAGATAGCGGCTAGAAACGACAAACCGGATAGTATGGTATGAGCTGCGGCTACTCCCTCGTAACTCCAGATACCCGCATCAGTTGCGGTATCTCCGGTGATGCTCCAGCCTCCCCACGACTTCGTTATTCCAATGCGAGTCATAAGTGGAATGACAAACATACCCTGCCTCCACATGGGATCAAGAACGGGATCCGATGGGTCGAAAACAGCTAGTTCGTATGAAGCCATTGAACCCGCCCAGCCAGAAACCAAAGCAGTATGCATCAAATGCACGGAAATAAGACGACCGGGATCGTTTAATACGACGGTATGAACGCGATACCGAGGCAAACCCGTGAGAAACCCCTTTCTTGGATATTGGAAATGAGTGACTACTACGTAACTTTCTTGCAATATAGGCTTGCGTTATAAGCTATAAAGAGACGAGATGGTAGTTGTTGTATGAAATATACAAATCACTATCTCGGTTCGTTGTTAGATTAGAGGCATTCCTTCTTTATTGCCTCGTCTCACCTATTTGTTTGGTTCGTGCAAAACACATAGTAATGTGAAGTAAGCCAGTAACTTTTCTTTCAGGAACAGATGAAGGCATAGATATTTTAGCATTTACGTGCTTTATATAACAATGTAGAGATTGGTCCCATCAGAGTCTGTTAATATCTGCAAAAAGATACGATTTATTTAACCCACGTCGTCTTTGTCAAGCGTGTTATAATATGATGAAAGCTCCTTCTCAATTTGGTTTATACGTCCTCAATTTGGAGGTAATTACAATATCTTTCAGTAGTTTTTTCATGCCAATTGGTGTTCCAAAAGTGCCTTTTCGTCTCCCTGGGGAAGAGGATGCGGCTTGGGTTGACGTATAGCGCGACTCGTCAGGTGTGTCGAGCCGGGTGGAACCCGTTTCCGTCATTTCTTATCCGATTGATTTGTCTCTATCTCGCTTGGAATTGACTAATCTATCAGTGCCCAAATGCGTGAGAAATATTTGTCAGTAGGTTTAGTAGTCGTTAGAATCCACGGCTAGTTAGAATAAACAGATTGCTTGGGCTCCGGTTACTCAGTCCCAGATATCGATCGTAGCCGTAATGGCTACGAAATAGAAACCAGAACATCAAAAAAAATTTAATAGATTTCTATTTCGAATATATTGCATAAAATGCGGGAGTAGATACAGGGGAAGTAAAACTATTTGTTCTGTATGTGCGAATAGAGGTCGGAACCCCACAACCTCCGGGGTAGAAGATGAACCTAAAGACTCTTCACATGAAAAGGACTTAATCACGAACAGAAATGAACTGGTGCAGGAGGAGAAAGTTAACACACTGGGGTGAATTTGCCGATCACCAGTTACGAAGTGGTTCAGAATGTGCGAAAGCTGGGCTAGACAAACTTGAACCGAAAAGGCTAATGCGGGTGGGATTGAACGAAAAATAGAAAAGGGAAGGGATAATTCTTTCTTATACTCATTTCACGTGAAAGCTACCAGAGCCGTATGTCTCTAACGATACCTATACGGTTCTAGAGGGGGGGGCGGCGGAGTGGAAATCGCAGAAACTTATCCCAATCAACCGGCTTTATCGGGAGAGACTTCTTTTTCTAGGTCAACAAGTTGATGACGAAATTGCCAATCAACTTATCGGTATCATGATGTATCTAAATGGGGAAGATCAAGCCAAAGATATGTACTCGTATGTAAATTCACCCGGTGGGGCAGTATTAGCCGGAATATCTGCCTATGACGCAATGCAATTTGTCGTACCAGATGTACATACTATTTGCATGGGACTAGCTGCTTCAATGGGATCCTCCATTTTGGCTGGGGGGGAAATTACCAGACGTATAGCACCACCCCACGCTTGGCGCCAATGATTTGTACGGATTAGAACTCTGCCTCCGCCTAGGTGGGGTAACAATAGCATGGCAGCTTCTACTTGGCGACTCCTCCTATACACATTCAACTATGAAATAGTGAAATGCCGAGGAGGTAAATTGAATCAAAATAAAATTTCTGACTTGTAGTGAATTCATTCTGGATCGAAATCGATATATCTTAGCGTCATAAATTCGAGAAAGTGTCGAATCTACATAATTTATTAAACTTCAAGTTTTTAAGGGGTTGAGTAATGCCAATTCCGTTACCCATCGAGAGTATATGTAGCAAACTTTGGGATTGCTGGCGCGACACGCGATACAGCGACGGAACCATCATAATACGTTTGAAAGGAAGGATGGTGTGATCTCGTAATACTCCTCCCGCAGTATCACAAGAAGAAGGGGTTGACGACGAAGTAAATAAGACAAAAAGTTAATGTTTAAATACTAGTTTGAGCAGACTTTGTCGACTCGCCAGAGGTATAGCCGTATGCAAGAGAATTTGCTTGTACGGTTGAACTTAATCGGAGTCATCTAACTAGGGTAATGATTCATCAACCCGCTAGTTCGTATTATGATGGACAAGCAGGGGAATGCGTTATGGAAGCGGAAGAAGCATCAAAACTACGCGATTGCATAACCAAAGTCTATGCCCAAAGAACTGGTAAACCCTTATGGGTAATTTCCGAAGATATGGAAAGAGATGTTTTTCCGTCAGCAGAAGAAGCTCAGGATTACGGCGTCGCGGATCCGGTAGCGTTGGAAAACGCGTCAGCTTGAAGATTCGATAAGTAGGAAGTAACCGAGATTTGCAAGAAGAAGTCAAATTCCTCTGATTCAATAATTTTTTTTTCTTGTAGTTTCACGTTTATTTGTCTAACCAGTTTCTATTCCATCCAATAGAAAAAGCAAATCTTCAATTTTTTTTTTCTTACTTCAAACGAAAAAATATTTCAAAGATTGATTGTTAGAGATTCAGATGTAGCAAGTTTTCTCAAATGGTTGAAAATATTTTGAACCGAATAAAGTTTATGCGTCTTTGAACATGCCAACAAATCAGCAACTAATTAGGAAAGCGAGACAACGGTTGGGGGTTGGAACAAAATCCCCCGCTCTTCGGGGATGCCCCCAACGGAGGGGAGTGTGTACTAGGGTGTATGTGTGACCCGTTCGGATCGGAAACCTGAAACATTAGGGGGTTGACATCGTGAGATAATCCCTCAAATGAACTGGGGATAAATCCATAATCCATCTGTTTCAATAAGAAATAGAAATTCGTGGCTAGAGTCGGTGCAAATCCGATCATTTTGATTTGGGACGATAAAAACCAATCGATGATGATAAAGTTGAGTTATTAAGCGAAGCCGGGCGAGTGATATTAACTTCTATATCTATTTTGCCAATCCCATTGCGACGGCAATAACTACGGGTCAGCTGTTCCGCCAATCTCCAGCCTAAAATACCGTTACTAAACATATGACTTCTTTCGAAACAAATAACGAGTAAGAAATCGAAGCGAGAAAGCCCAGCTTAATGGGCTGAGTTAAATATTGGGGATCATGCGACCCGCCGACAGCAATTTTGTTTTCCTTATCTTCGGAAAAGCATAGGCTCCGGTATATAGGAGAGACCCGGTTGCCATAAAAAGTTGGCCACGGAAACATCGGAATCCGTGGTATCCCCGGTGCAACGTACCACTTATTGACGGATCGTCGGGTATCTAACCCGTACCGGAGTATCTGCGGAAGGGAAAGTCGGGGTAGCAAAAGCCGCCGGAATCTCCATTTATTACATTAGATAAAGAAAGCAGGAATTCGTAACAGCCGATAAATTTTTGTAAAATTATGAAGCAGCTACCTAACGACCTCCCAAAAATTTAGAAGCGCGGTATGTCACCGCACATGGTGTAATTGAAACGTAAATCTATCTTCGAGATCTTCCTCTTTTCGGGGGGTACAGTTCGGTGTAACACAGCATATCTATTTCTACAAATTGACATCTCCGAATAAGAAATATTGAAACGAAATTATTTGAGGGAATAGCGGAGCCCGGGAATAAATGGATTTCTTAGACGAAAATATAATTTTCCGTGAGGCTATACATATAATGACCAGAGTAAAACGAGGATCCATAGCTCGGAGATATCGCAAAGGCATTCTAGATTTCGCATCCGGGTTTCGGGGGGCTCATTCAAGATTATTTAGAGCGGCGAACCAGCAGGAAAAAAGGGCATTAGCTTGCGCTTATGTAGATAGAAATAACCGGAAGAGAAAATTCCGTCGTCTATGGATCGCTCGGATTAATGCAGCAGCGCGAAAAAATGGAATTACGTACAGTTCGATGATTCACAATTTGTTTGAGAATCATGTTTTTCTGAATCGCAAGACACTCGCGCAAGTAGCTACTCCAGACGCTTACTGTTCCTCCCGGCTCGTACGAACAGTTAATGATGAGAGAGATTGACATATGGCGGTAAGCCTCTCCGGATTAAACGGAGAGGCTGGAAATATAATAAAGAATGAGTTAACTCGCAGATCTATCACAGGGAAAGACAAGGAAGAAAAGATAAACGGAAGGACAGACTATTTCATAGGCATCACTTTGATTCAACTTCAATATATTAAATCCCATTCTTTACGTAGGACATTTCTAGTTGTCAAATCAAAAAATCCCCCAGAATTCAATTTCATAGAATTCTCTAATTTTCGTTGTTTGAGAAGGGTAGCAAAGCCAAAATACGAGCTCTCTTTATAGCGATAGCTACCGAACGCTGCTGCTTGGAGGTTAATCTATTCATCCGTCTCGATAGAATTTTTCCCTGCTCACTGACGAATCGACGAAGTAGGCTCGTATTTTTGTAATCAATAGTTTCATCGGAGCGAATAGACGGGGAACGTCTACGAAGAGATCGTCTAAATTTATTCGTGATATTTTTTTTTGTGACTACCAGTAAACATTCCAATACATATTATTATTGATTACTTACAAATTAATCGGAAATATCCTTTATTTTTTTAGTTCCTTATGATAAGTATGTTTGTGGCAACAAACACGAAATTTCTTCGATTCCAACCGAGTAGGTGTGTTACGGCGATTCTTACGTGTAGTGTATCGAGAAATACCCGTGGATTTGCCGCTAGCCTCCCTCTCTCTGCAAGTACAGGTTGTACATGCTAAAGCAATGGTCACCCTCGCATCTTTACTTTTGCTCATAAAATCAATTATATCGTAATAAGATAAGTTTTCTTTTTTAAGGGAGAGGGTCACAAGTAGGTCCAAATGTTTTTGAACGGACTACCCGCGAAGTTTCGGCAATAATAAAGTTTAAATTTTAGCTACCCCCACCCATAACTCGGTTACGCGTCACTCCCTTTGTGAGACGTAAAGTTATCCGATTTTTCCGCTTCGTTTGATCCCTCTTCTTTTTGATCCCTCTGTAATTAGTTTCTTGAATTAGAAAAAGGGAAATAATAAAGCGTCTGGGAAGAAGCGATTAACTTCTATTAGGGAACCAGCCAACAATCCGAACCATATTGCAGCTACGACAGGGGCCGTGGAGAGATATATCTTCACATGTTGCATTAAAAGTCCTCCTTCTTTTTGAAATCTTCTTCCTCTATCTCTTAATCTTTATTCTTTTTCTACTTCTTCTATCTTATTAAGAAGAAACAATTACTTACAACTTAGAAATCAATTTTTTCGGAAGGAAAAACTGATAAACCCAGAGTACTCGATATTGTTGGTACTAATAACCGTAATCGTAATATCGATGAGTAACCGTGATACCGATGCAAAGTAAGAAAAAGAAAGAGTAAGAATTGAACGGAGTGTTAGAGGACAGCTATCTATCTATTAAAAAATGAATTTTCTCTTTACTAGTAGCCGGTATCTACAGCTACCAGTTATAATAAATTAAATGGAACGACATTGGATCGGCGATACCAGTTATAAATCGAGATTAATAGGGATGTAACGCAGCTCGGTAGCGTGTTTGTTTTGGGTACAAAATGCCGCAGGTTCAAATCCTGCCATCCCTATTATTGATCCATGCACCAAGCTTCGGGGATAGGACTTCTCGTATCAACAAATTGATTTCTGCCTCTCTTTTTTTTCTTTCATGAAAGAAAGGAGATTTCTAACTTTCGCTTCCTCCTCACGGAGTGAGGAAGGAAGCTGCCCCATTTTTTATATATTCGAATATAAAAATAACTATTAAAAGGGAGGCGCCTTTAGTTCAGTCCGGTAGAACGCGGGTCTCCAAAACCCGATGTCGTAGGTTCGAATCCTACAGGGCGTGCTTACTACTGTTTACCCAAGGATTACTTAATGGAAGTAATACGTGTCGAATACGAAATACCTAAAAACCAAAGACGACAGATTCATCGTCGACGAAGCAGCCCCTCATGTCTGTTTCTTATATAAACGAATATTTTCAGACAAATCCTAGAAATTATTAAATAATTTGAATAGAAAAAAAGAATTTTCAGATGAATCATTTTCCATCTTTTTTCTAAATCAACGTCTTGTTTTAGATGCCACAATTAATCAATTCTATCGAATATCTAATTGATCGCCGCGTCGATATTGCGGGTATGCAGTTACAAATAATCCAGCTAGGGTTATTGGAATCGAACCCGACACAATTCCCGATAGTGATGCTTCAACCATTCTAGTTTATAAATATCTGATGTAAATACTTACCGAAGTTGATTTTCGCGTCAGCCGAATAGTATCTGGTAAGTGCGACGAATTAATAGGTGCCGGCGGGACCCCCTTTTTTGCCTATCTACCCCCTATCTAGGTTCTATATGACCAAGTCACAGAATTTGAATCTTGTTCAATCCAGCAAATGAAGCTAAAGTCGAAGTTAATACAGACGTCAAGAAGGCGAAGTAGCTTAATAGAGTGAGCATAAATTTGAATACCAAATTATCTGGCAGATGGGTTAGTATACGATTTCTCCGAGTAGTTTATCACCCGAAATTACGGAATCAAAGTTGTTTACTCAAATTGGCTAAGTCAGGATTGATTGGTAATATTTACTGGGTGATCTAAATCTATTGATTTGGTTTATTCGGTACAATTACGTCTCATTTATTTAATTTATGAAGTAGGCAACTACGTAGTACTTTTAAGCCGTTAATTAATCGGTTAAGAATTGCCGAAAAAGTGTTCCTCTTTTTATTAACTACCCCCACGAATTGGCTATCTCTTTTCTTTACCCTAAGGCTAATACACGTAATTGAAATCATTAATTGCCTGGACACGCCGAGAGATGAAAGCAGGCTGGGAAACAGAGCAACAGGAGAGATAATACCCCTGCGCCTGCGAACCGCTGTACGGTTCCGAAGCCGAAGCCGGTCGAGGCTTCCTAGCCAGTTTGGTCTAGGCGTGGGTAACCACTACCAGAAATCCCGGAAGTATCGAAGACCTCACTTATGAGGAGCGAGTAACCTTGCCGCATCGAAGGTGGGCTAGCTATACTGAACCAGTATATTTCGGATATACCCTGGGTATAAAAGTGACATCCCAATTTGGGTCAGGTCCCGTTCGAAAAGGTTTACTGGTAGATCCCACATCCTTTACCCCCCCTTTTTTTTATTCGGGAAGCAATCTCTTTTAGTATTACAAGATAGTAGATATAGATAGATACGGAGCTGAACATGTCTGGGAATACAGGAGAACGCCCCTTCGCTGACATCATTACTAGTATTCGATACTGGGTCATCCACAGCATTACTATACCCTCCCCGTTTATTGCAGGCTGGCTGTCTGTCAGTACAGGTTTAGCTTACGATGTTTCTGGAAGCCCCCGCCCAAACGAATATTTTTCAGAGAGCCGACAAGAAGTTCCCCTAGTTACTGGCCGCTTCGATTCGCTGGAACAGATCGACGCATTCACCAAATTCTTTTAGGAGAAACCAATACCAATGGCTTTAGATAAAACTTATCCAATTTTCACTGTTAGATGGTTAGCGGTTCATGGCTTAGCTGTACCGACAGTTTTCTTCTTGGGGTCCATATCAGCTATGCAATTCATTCAAAGATAGTTTTTAGTGAGCTCCGAATTTACGACACAACCGAATCCGAATAAACAGAGTGTAGAATCGAATCGTACAAGCCTATATCGGGGATTATTACTGATTTTCGTACTTGCCGTTCCCTTTTCTAATTACTTTTTCAATTAGAAACTAAAAAGAATTGTCCGAAAACGATCGAGATCCTAATTATTTGTGACTGTTCATGTCTCGAGTCGGGACCAGATGATAAAGCCGGAAGAGTGAGGGGGTAAGGAGGTGGCGCAGATGACAAATACCACTGGAAGGATTCCCTCGTGGTTGGTGGGTACTGTAGCCGGTACACTTGTGATAGGTCCGTCAGGCATATTCTTTTACGGAGCTTACTCAGGGTTGGGGTCGTCTCCTCGATAATGACTGCCGTCTGGTCGGGAAAATTTTGCCGAATTCTAGAAGCGAATTCTCCAATTTATCTTCCCTTTTTACTTAAAGGAGGAGGAAGAAGCGACTCAATTTAATATATCTCTATTTAGTTAGCTAGAGACTAGCTCTACGATGCATCTTTCGAGTAGATGGTTCGATCGATTCTTTTCTGTCTAAAGAATCGATCGAAGCTGAATGTAACAATTAAATTATCTATATGGTTTTTTTTTTAATCATATAGTTATTAAATTATATGAATTTAAATATGAAAAAGGGATATTTTGGGAAAAACTAGTTCGACATAATCGGATCAATCAATAAGTTTTGAGTACGATTTATAGTTTGTCGAACTATAAAGTGGAGTTTTTTTTTACCTCCATCCTTACCTAGTAGTAATCTTTCCAACTAGTCTTATCCATATTTGGAGTCTACCCCCCCTAGCCGACATTGCATCTTCCGTGTCCTAGTTTAGACTTGATGGAGTCAAATTGGGAGACTGAGAGATAAAGAAGTGAGCTGATTACGTTAGGGAAGACATGTGGATGATGTGGGTGGTGTCGACGCCGCTGACGCCACTCACATTATCCAAGTCGACGCAATCAACACTTTGCGGCTATCAAACTATTGACTAAAAGAAAAGACAAGTGAAATTTCTTTTATACACGCAATTATCAGTCGGATTATCTAGCCGCGAGAAGGATAACCAGAAAAAGGAGTAGATAATCAGAAATTCATTTCTGCCAACTGCACTTTTTCAAACTGTTTCTTCTTAAGCACGAGGAAAATCTGTGCCAAGACAACCGATGCGAGGAAAGCTATAAGACCTTGAATACGCAACGGGTCCTGGAGTACGATTTCGACTTCCCCCTGACCGAATCCGCCAACATTAGGGTTATTAGTCAATGGCTGATCGGCCTTAACTAACTCACCTTCTGAAACAATGAGTTCAAGACCGGGGGGGACTGTATCCGTTGCTTCACGATTCCCGGATGACTCTTCAATAGTGATTTCGTATCCACCCCTTCCTTCTTTACGAACAACCCTCTTTATTTTTCCTGTTGCTGAGGCGGTGTAGACCGTGTTGTTGCTTCTACTCCCATCTGGGTAGATTTGTCCCCTCCCCCTATTCCCTCCAACATAAATGGGATATTTCAGAAAATGAGCTTCCCTGTTAGTACCAGGGTCTGGTGATAGAATTGGAAATGTGATTTCATTGTATAACTTGCCTGGCACTGGTCCTACGACGATTACATTTTCTCTGCCAGGACGGTAACTTTGAAATGACAATTTCCCTAACTTTTCTTTCATCTCGGCTGGAATGCGATTAGGGGGAGCCAATTCAAACCCCTCTGGTAGAATGAGGACGGCGCCAACATTCAAGCCCCCCTTTTTCCCGTTTGCAAGTACTTATTTTATCTACGTATCATAGGGAATCTTAACAACTGCTTCAAATACAGTATCGGGAAGAACAGATTGCGGGGCCTCAAGATCCACAGGTTTCTTGGCTAGATGGCAATTGGCACACACGATACGCCCCGTAGCTTCTCGGGGATTTTCATAATTCTGTTGCGCAAGAATCGGATATGCATTTGATACAGATGGACAGTTTAATTCACCGAAACCGATCGATACCGCAAGTGCAAGTGACGAAATCCAACATTTTTTCATCCAGTTATTCGTAATTCTTCTTCGCATAGATTGATGATTAGTCTCAAGTCTTTATACAAACGGGTTACTTGTTGACGCCGCTTGGTAGCAAATAATTATTTCTTGTTCTAATTCTTTCCCCCGTTCTATTTGACCATTATTAGCAGGTGACAAACGATAGGGGGTTGCAAATAACCCAAAAGAATGAACTGGTCTAGCCTGCTAGATGCAAATTCGGAGAAGAAGTTGTTATCACCCACTCATTGTATGATAAGTTGCTACAATCGAGGGAGATGTGCGATTCAAGTGACGGAAGATCCAATATTTGGATACCGTATCTAAAATAACTGGAAAGGTTGAGACGAGGCGAGAAATTACATATTTATTGGGGATTAAGCCAAAATGTTCGAAGAGGGAGCCTATGACTATTTCCCAACCATGGGGCGAGTGGAACCCTACACATAAATCAGTTAGTAAAAGAATGGAAAACGCTTTCATTGTGTCATTCAAACTGTAAAATGACTCCTGAATCCAGGAATTTAAAACTGCAAGTCTCTTTCGACCCGTTATAAGCAATAAAGTTGGGGTGGCAATACTAATTACATCGGTTATTAACTGCAACAGTAGCTGAATATTTAGTTCGTTATACGTTGTTGCCAACTGAGTAGTCTCATCATATGCATTTGCATCAAAATTTTGCAATTGCGTATCTGCCAAATGTTTAGTCGCGTCATTTAACCAGAGCAAAGCTTCTGCTTCTCGAAGCTGCTTCGGAGCCTTTTCCTCTTGAAGGGGGTTGATAAATACTTGAGTTTGGGTAATGTTCCACCAACCCCTAATCCAAGACTCCAGAAACCAATTTCTGAAACTGATTGGAATCGTGAGGGGGAGAAGCAGAAAACACCCAACATATTGAAGGGAAACTAATGCTTGGTTTCTAGTTAAGTCGAAATCGTTATGTATCAACACACTTGATTGATTTGTCAATTCCGCCCTGAACTTGGATAAAGTGCGAGTCACAGAACGAGGCACCAAACTGATTGACTCATAGGCCGACGGAAAATTTGCTGATTCATAATTAAATGATTTTTCAATCACTTTTTTGGTAGTTTGAAGTGGAAGAAAGTTTATGGAACAACGTGTTCCCCTAACATCGAACTCATTTGAAGTCGCTTCAATCCAAGCTAATTTCCTATTTATTTCTTCTATATTATTCAACTTGTAAAGGATGCAAGAAGGAAAATCATTTTTCAATTTATCTTCTGCGAAGCTAACAAATTTTCTACGTTTGTTGACTGTTTCACCATTCATGTAACAATTTCGGCGAGAGTTTAGAGATATATCTCGGAAAAGCAAAATATCTGGAAGGTTCGGCAAAAAAATATTCAAGCAATTTTTTATCAAAGAATTGGTTGCGCGATCACACCCACGTGGAAGCAATCGGAGGAGTTTTGTCCTAAAGAGAAGTCTCAGGTCTCTTTGCATTCCCAAAAGGGATATGCTAAATCTGTGCTCTAGGAGACTACAGTATATTAGATATCTAGATTTATTGAATGCCATGTTTGTGGGCGCCGTCGTGGCCCGCAGCAATTTCTCCGGTGTTGAAGGGGATAATTTGACTTGCACGAGAAGCGGGGAGTCGTCTATTAGGGACTGTAGTCGCTTACTAGCCTCATAAGCTCTATCCGAGGAACGATGTGGAGTACTAAGAAACCATCGAATAATTTTCCGTTTCCAACAATGTAATCGCATATATTAATTGTAACTATCTATCAATCAGGAGAGGGAAATGGACGAAGTATGAGACTAATCAGTTGAATTGTCGTAATTAGGCTATTCCTTCTTTCGACCCCTCCCCCTCGAATTTCTTTTTGCCACTCTAGCAGCCTTACATTTCTTCGTAAATCATCTAGTTTTGAAATTCAATAAATTTTAAAAACCTTCAATTGATACACGCGGGAAACGAGCAGGTTCGGCGGCTTTTTCTTCTATATCTCCTAAGGTTAAACTTTCACCGATCCTAGTTAGTGGTATATTTTGACGACCCCTCACTTTCAAGTAAAGAATCCGACGCGGATAAAAGCCTTCCCTACTTTCCAACCCAACCGCTTCTATATCTTTTAGTACAAGTCGGATGCGGATGCGGCGATTAGTTCCGGGAAAGCCCCACCGAAAGATAGAAAAGAATCCTTCTCGTTTATCGAACAGGTTATAGCCGCCCCCTACGTTCCAAAACGCGGTACACCACAGATACAGCCCGAGAAAGAGACCTGCAATCCCGTAAAAACACATTACAATACCTTGTGGAATAAAAACAATGTGTTCGGATGAAAGTCCGGGGATCAGATCTTCGCCGATGCAGCTGGAAAGTCCCACTAGTAGAAAACCTGTTGCGCCACAGACAAGGATACAGGCCCAACATGAATTCGCAAATGTGCGGGAGCCTTTTATAAAATCTACTTGGATCCATTTGGAACGGCAATTCATTAATATTTCCTCACAGATTGCATAGTAAATGGATTAGTAATTTTACCACCAATTTAACTTCCCTTATCTCTTCCTCGCAGTCCATTACTTCCGCTTGTTTTTGATTTATTTTTGTTTAATTATGAAGTACCAAAACGGGATTCAAGCATATGGGGTAGTTATCTACAAGTAATGCATTTGTTAACAAAAAATCAATCTATATCTCATTTTTATATGAAATGATAATGAGACATAGATTGATTGGGGCGACATTCTTGAGATTATTGGGTACTCAAACAAGGATAAGATAACCGCCAAGAAAAAGGGAATTCATCTCTATTAACTATTAGCTCAGACTAGACTTCGAATTCAATTGATATCAGAAAGTCACCGAGCAGTTTATTCCATCTACGAAAAATGAAAAAGAAAAGAAATTAGAGGATTTCATCCCGTTCGATATATAGAAATGGGATAGCCGTTGTAACTGCTGGAAACACCAAACCGACTAGGGGTACAAAAATAGAGGGTAGATAAGATGCTGCCATGATGAAATTACCTCAACTACAATAAAGAAAAGAAGAAATCTATTTATATAATCATATATCTCTGTTTCGCTCTTCTTTCTAATATCTAATGATATTCCTTTTGTTCCATAAAGAAAAGGGTTTTCCAGGCTTCCGGTGGGGTAATCCAATTTAGATTTTTTTTTTATTTTTCGGGTTCATTGGGGAGGGAACGAGTACGCCGACACCAAAGGATCCAACAAATTTTTTGTTGCACGAAAATAAAACGGAGATGGCGATTGTTTCTCCATTTAGTGGTAAGGAGGGGGGGGGGTGAGATGTGGCCGATTCAGAAGTGAAGAGAAAAAATTCGGAACAAATTCAATTTTTTTTTTTTTATTTTTTATAAGGAGCTGATGAATGAAGTTCAGATATTTCGCCCAAAACACCCTTCAAGAGATTACGTGGGACAATTGAATCGAGTAGCCCATTATCAAATAAAGACTCAGCTGCTTGAAAGCCCTCAGGTATCTTTTGACGCGATGTTTGTTCAATTACCCTTTTACCAGCGAATGCTGTATACGCTTTGGACTCGGCAATAATTATATCCCCCAACATGCCAAAACTGGCGGTGACACCCCCCGTGGTTGGATAGGTAAGAATCGATATATAAAGTAATTTTCTTCGAACTTGATGAATTTGCAAGACGGAAGAAATTTTAGCCATTTGCATCAAGCTCAACGTTCCTTCTTGCGTACGCGCTCCCCCAGAAGCACAAATTAAGATTAATGGCAAAGACTTATCCGTGGCATATTCAATTAGACGAGTAATCTTTTCACCCACAACGGATCCCATACTTCCTCCCATGAAATGGAAGTCCATAACACCAAGTGCAATAAGTGTTCCATTTAGATATCCTATACCTGTTTGAGTAGCGTCGGTTAAACCCGTTTTTTCCTGAGAAACAGCTAAACGATTTTGATGAGAATCCTCGTCGGAAAAATCTAAAACATCTTCTGTGGTCATGTCTTCATCCATGGGAATCCATGTGTTACGATCAATCGAAAGTTCGATCCTTTCCATACTATTCATTGAAAGGTGATAACCACGTTCTTCACAAACACTTCTATTCTGTTTCAAAAATTTCACGTGAAGCATGTTTCCGCAGTTATCGCATCGAGCCCATAATCCTCTATTCGTGTTAACACTTATCCGCTTCTCTCTTTCCTTTTCATTTGAGATAGAGCCTCTGGTAGCTTCTTCGGGAAAAGCTCCAATCAATCCACCAAATTTGCGCTTATCTTCAAACCAATTTGTTACAGACGTAAGAATCTCCTCATCTGTTGTTTCCCTTTAACTCGTGGAAAAAATAAATTTCAAATAGATTTTTCATGATATGGCGAACTCTTCCCCCTTAGGTATCAGCGAATTGGGACCAAATCCAAGTTCGCTGATCCAATAAATAATTGATAATTGACTAGTTATCTATCGAATCAATCGTATTGTAAGTGTTCGATTTCTATTATCCAACGAAACAAACAAAGCAATATGCTATGAAACTAAACAAAATAAAGATATTTCAATAAACAAAAAACGTTGGGTTTAGCTTCAGACCACTCGTTCACATCTCGTAATTTTTCAATATGAGTTGGTAGGGATTTGAACCCCCAGATTCACATTTCAATACTATGTGTTTCCCAGTTTCCATCATTAATTAACCAACCTCACCATAGCGTCGCGTATTGCATCAGGAGTATGGGGGAGATTAACCCCTTTCCCGATACTCCTGGTATGTCTATGTCTATGTCTCACAACTGTTTCGGAACAGATGCGGGTAGCAAATAGCTACTGAAATTCCAATCTATTTACAACGTATCAATTGTCTCGAATTCAAATTTGATTGCTTTCCATATCTCGCACGCAGCGGCCAATTCCGGACTCCATTTAGTAGCTTCACGAATAATTTCATTACCTTCACGGGCAAGGTCGCGACCCTCGTTGCGAGCCTGTACGCAAGCTTCTAATGCGACTCGGTTGGCTACCGCACCGGGTGCATGTCCCCAAGGATGTCCCAAGGTTCCTCCACCGAACTGTAATACGGAATCGTCCCCGAAGATTTCGGTTAGAGCAGGCATGTGCCAAACGTGGATACCCCCCGAAGCTACGGGGAGTACACCCGGCATAGATACCCAATCTTGTGTGAAATAGATACCACGACTACGATCTTTTTCGATGTAATCGTCGCGAAGTAAATCGACGAAACCCAGGGTTACTTCCCGTTCCCCCTCTAGTTTGCCTACTACAGTTCCAGCGTGTATATGATCTCCACCGGACATGCGTAATGCTTTGGCCAATACACGAAAATGTATACCGTGATTTCGTTGTCTATCGATCACAGCATGCATCGCACGGTGAATATGAAGAAGCAGCCCATTGTCTCTGCAGTAAAAAGCTAAGCTGGTATTTGCGGTAAACCCTCCGGTCAGGTAGTCATGCATGATAATTGGTACACCCAACTCTCTAGCGAAAACAGCTCTCTTCATCATGTCTTCACACGTACCTGCAGTAGCATTTAAGTAATGCCCCTTAATTTCCCCCGTTTCAGCCTGGGATTTGAAAAGAGCTTCTGCCACGAATAGGAAGCGATCTCTCCAACGCATGAATGGCTGGGAATTCACATTTTCATCATCTTTTGTGAAATCAAGTCCGCCGCGGAGGCATTCGTAGACGGCTCTACCATAATTCTTAGCAGACAGACCTAATTTTGGCTTGATTGTACAGCCCAATAGAGGACGTCCGTATTTGTTTAGTTTATCCCTTTCGACCTGAATACCATGAGGCGGTCCAATGAAAGTTTTAGAATAAGCGGGAGGAATTCGAAGGTCTTCCAAGCGTAAAGCGCGTAGAGCCTTAAATCCGAAGACATTACCTACAATAGAGGTGAACAAATTGGTGACAGAACCTTCTTCGAATAGATCCAAGGGATAAGCTACATATGCGATATACTGGTTTTCCTCTCCAGCGACGGGTTCGATGTCGTAGCATCGGCCCTTGTAACGGTCAAGACTGGTCAACCCATCTGTCCATACAGTGGTCCACGTACCCGTGGAGGATTCCGCAGCTACCGCAGCTCCGGCTTCCTCAGCCGGTACTCCGGGTTGCGGGGTCATTCTAAAGGCTGCTAAGATATCAGTATCTTTGGTCTTGTATTCGGGGGTGTAATAGGTCAATCGATAATCTTTGACACCAGCTTTGAATCCAACACCTGCTTTAGTCTCCGTTTGTGGTGACATGGGTTTGCTCCTCCCTATGACTAAATTGGTAAATCTTGCAAAGATGAGATCTGCTCGGCCTAGGTAGAGTATTTCGATGTGAAACGCGAAGTGAATATAGTTCACAACCCGCGCGCGATACTTATACCTGTCAAAATCCCATTTCAAGCATGGAACATTATCATTTTATACCGCGTCTCGTGCGCGGTGCAACTAATCAATTTGTTTTCTTGCAAAAACTGCTTAGGAAGCAGCATTCTGCCTCATCCCAATACATTGACTCGGGAATCTCTTCGTGGTTAGACTAGTCAGTAGAATACGAACTAAGTAATTGCCAATCCTTCGTGTTTAATGGTCAATCTCGTTTGAAAAAGAGTGGAACGCGCATCCCAATAATGAAAATTCAATGGATGGAGCGCAGATTTTATCAGCCTCTCGATCGTATACAAAGCAGAAGAAGGAGTCTGCTTCATCTGCGGCGCAGTTTACACCCCCCCCATTTCATCTATCTATAGCTACATCTGCAAAACAAATTGAAATAAAGGAGAGTGGGTGGGAAGGGAGCGGATTACTTCTTCTCCGCCATCGACCACTCGGCGATAAAATACAAAATATTTCCATCGATTCAGTAATCAAATAAAGATAATACACCGAAATAGTTATGAAAACCAGTTCTCTCTCTTTCGAAATTTCTGAATTGGTGGAAAAAAATGTGGGCTACATCACTCAGATCATTGGACCAGCATTGGATGTGGCTTCCTCCCCGGGGGAGATGCCCAATATCTACAACTCACTAATAGTCAAAGGACAAAATCCAGCAGGTCAGCAGATTAATGTTACTTGTGAGGTTCAACAATTATTAGGTAACAATGAAGTAAGAGCCGTAGCTATGAGTGCCACAGACGGTTTGACAAGAGGTATGGGTGCTGTTGATACGGGAGCCCCCCTCAGTGTTCCCGTTGGTGAAACTACTCTTGGCCGAATATCTAACGTCCTCGGTGAACCCGTAGATAATTTGGGTCCCGTGCGAAGTAGTGCGACATTTCCAATTCACAGGCCCGCCCCGGCATTTACCCAGTTGGATACCAAATTATCAATTTTCGAAACGGGTATAAAAGTTGTGGATCTTTTGGCTCCGTACCGGAGAGGCGGAAAAATCGGGTTACTTGGTGGGGCTGGAGTTGGAAAGACGGTTCTTATTACGGAATCAATCAATAATATTGCGAAAGCTCATGGAGGTGTATCCGTATCTGGCGGGGTAGGAGAACGTACACGTGAAGGTAATGACCTCTACATGGAAATGAAAGAATCAAAAGTTATTAATGAACAAAACATTTCGGAATCAAAAGTAGCTTTGGTTTATGGTCAGATGAATGAACCACCGGGAGCTCGTATGAGAGTTGGCTCAACCGCTCTAACAATGGCGGAATACTTTCGAGACGTTAACAAACAAGATGTACCCTTATTTATTGACAATATTTTTCGCTTTGTCCAGGCGGGATCAGAGGTCTCGGCATTACTGGGTAGGATGCCTTCCGCCGTGGGTTATCAACCGACCCTTGGTACAGAAATGGGATCATTACAGGAAAGAATTACTTCCACCAAGGAGGGATCAACAACTTCCATTCAAGCTGTTTACGTACCTGCGGATGACTTGACTGACCCGGCTCCCGCCACGACATCTGCACACTTAGACGCCACTACTGTGCCTCCAAGGGGATTGGCGGCGAAGGGTATTTACCCAGCCGTAGACCCGCTGGATTCGACCTCGACTATGTCACAGCCTTGGATTGTGGGTGAGGAGCACTACGACACGGCACAGGGAGTTAAGCAGACTTTGCAACGTTACAAAGAACTTCAAGATATTATAGCTATTCTTGGACTAGACGAGTTATCCGAGGAAGATCGCTTGACGGTAGCTAGGGCCAGAAAAATAGAACGTTTCTTATCACAACCTTTTTTTGTAGCGGAAGTTTTCACCGGATCTCCGGGTAAATACGTCAGTTTATCGGAAACCATTAAGGGATTTCAAATGATTCTTTCTGGAGAGTTGGATAATCTTCCCGAACAAGCTTTTTACTTGGTTGGCAATATCGACGAAGCTACCGCAAAAGCTGCGTCTTTGCAAGTGGAGGGTCAGTAAAAGAGATGGCTTCGAATCTCCGCGTGATGGCTCCCAATCGAATAGTTTGGAATTCTGAGGTTTGGGAAATTGTTTCATCCACTAACACTGGTCAGATTGGTATATTACCCAATCATGCTCCACTTCTTACAGCTTTGGATATGGGAGTTTCAAAAATACGTCATGATGGGCAGTGGTCTGCAATGGCACCGATGGGCGGCTTTGCCATGATAGATAATAATCAGGTGACAATATTGGTAAACGAAGCGGAGAGAGCTGCCGAAATTGATCCCGACGAAGCTCGAAGAACTTTTCAGATGGCTCAGGCTAATTCAGCTGAAGCAGAAGGCAAGAAAAGGGTAATAGAAGCTAACTTGGCCTTTAAAAGAGCGAAGGCCAGGCTGGAAGCTTCAAATATTGCTTGACATGCCTTTCTCGCACCCGGAAGCACTAGGTGATTTGATAGTCTGATAATAATCCTACTTCTACTTATGGTACGCGCAGAAACCCTTGATGTGTTTCATACACAGTGAAACTTATTAGATACCACCAATTTAATCATCACGGTATCTAGTAAGTGTTACCTACTATTGGATTCGAACCAATGACTCTCGCCGTATGAAAGCGATACTCTAACCGCTGAGTCAAGTAGGCCGACAGTGACTTAGTCTATCCCACGTCGCTTTCTATCCAGGTGTGTGACTAACATGTCATATATATCCATATTTTCATTATACCCTAAGAAGTAGCTATGCACAACTGCATGCATGTTTCACCATTTCATTTAATAAGTATTTGATCTCATATATATATTTATAATTTCTTCTTCAAACTGATTTGTTGACTTGACAGAAATTAATCGATACTGATGAAAATTATTTCATCTACGATCAGATATATCAAGGGCTATAGCTCAGCGGTGGAGCGCCTCGTCTACACGTGCGCCGATGTCTCTTCCTGAGAAAATTTGTCGAAAACCAACGATCAATGACTCGTGCAAAACTCTGCATGATAATTCCTTGTCTAACTTACAATGAAGGGTACGGAGGAGCAGTAGCATGACAGATAAGTTGACCAAAAGAAGTCAACCCCTAGAAGTTGATATGGTAAATAATTGGTTTACCCAATGGGTGGGGACGATGCGAGGACCCCAGGCCAAATCTATTCCTCGTCTCGCAAACCTTCGGGTGTAGAGGGTGTCGTATACTCTTTTCAAGCGACAGAGAATATTTGATATCGCGAGGCGGACCTGTATCCCCATAGGCAAACCTGCGTCAACATAATGTTAGTAACTTTATCAAAATACTTCGGGATTGCCTGATTTGGCTAATCCCCCCTCATGAAATTTCTTGAAAAAATTTTCGTAAAAAATAGCTTGGGCATATGGAACCCCCCCCTGTTTTTCCAGGTAGAAACGAGGTTGGTGCATCAGCAATTGCTTGTTTCTCCCAATTCGATTGGGGAGCAGCTGTTGGGAGAGCCCTATGCTGTGGAAGCGGCATGTTGGGTTCGCCAAGCAGTTCGGGAAGGTTTTTTCCATATTCCGATCTGCATGACCGAGAGTGTCTACGGTTCGAATCCGTATAGTCCTAACTTGAAACGTAAAAGAAGTGGAAGATTGCTGGCACACCATTATACCTACTCAATCTGAGTTGTTTACTTAAATGACTATGTTACCACATCTAAATTAGTAAGTCTCCTTTCTCTTTAGGAAGAAGATATGCCAGTTCCTTGATGCAGTTAATCAAGAACTGGGTATGATAAATATAAAATAGAATGTGCAAAAAATTGCTGAAATTTGAGAATCACTCGATTTTTATACTGTAAATGCGACATTGCCGTTTAAAAAAAATATATATATATATAAGGCTAAAAATTCTCCCTTTCATCCTTTCTTATCAATGGGGTAACTACCAGTATAATCAAATGAAAAGTTCAATTTACTTCCCTGAATAGGTTAGACGTGCTAAACCTATTGCAGTATAGCGAGACAACGGTTGCTTGCCAATCCGCCTACCCCAGGTCGACACCATTTTGTCTAGTTCCAAATTTATCAACTAAATTGAAAGAGAAGAAAATTGAGGCAAAATAAATATGCAAATGTTTTCGCTCCACCAATATGAATCCTTTTGGATTTTCCTGCTGGTATCTATATCTATCCCCTATTTAGCTTCTTTGATTTCCGGATTTATTGCTCCCACCCGGGAAGGACCGGAGAAGTTGACAAGTTACGAGTCAGGCATTGAACCGAAGGGAAATACTTGGATTCGATTTCAAATACGTTATTATATGTTTGCCTTGGTTTTCACGGTCTTCGACGTCGAAACCGTATTTCTTTATCCCTGGGCTGTATCTTTCAGGGAATTGGGACTATTTGCTTTCATCGAAGTGATCATCTTTATTTTTATACTAGTAGTTGGTTTGGTTCACGCATGGCGAAAAGGAGCATCGGAATGGTGTCAACTTCTGAATATTCGGGTGAAGGCGGCGGAGGGGGAGTTGGACCCCGCGGTGTAGGTGTCCCCCTCAATTCGGTAGAGCCTTCGCTCCCTGGATGGGGTGTGTCAAATTCAATTTTTTTAGCTAATATCAGTGATTTCTCCAACTGGTCCAGACTTTCCAGTTTGTGGCCACTTCTATATGGCACCAGCTGCTGCTTCATCGAATTTGCCTCCCTAATTGGTTCACGATTTGATTTCGACCGGTACGGTCTAGTACCCAGATCTAGTCCTAGGCAGGCAGACCTAGTTGTCACCGCCGGTACTGTAACCATGAAGATGGCCCCGTCCCTAGTAAGACTCTACGAGCAAATGCCTGATCCGAAGTATGTAATCGCTATGGGAGCTTGCACCATTACGGGGGGCATGTTTAGCACAGATTCCTACAGTACCGTTCGCGGGGTAGACAAATCAATTCCCGTCGATATTTATTTACCGGGTTGCCCACCCAAACCTGAAGCTATTACTGATGCCGTAACAAAACTCCGTAAGAAAATTGCTAGAGGAAGTTCTATAGATCGAGCTTCCTGTCCCACCCGAACGAAATACCCCAGTCTAAATCATCGATTTTGCTTCGTACCTAGCATCCATATCCGTGAATACAATCAAGAATTAACTAACTGTGATACGAAATTGTTATCAAATAGTTTTTCGGAAAACTTTCAGAAGCTTAAAGATAAGTCTCAAAAATAAGTATTAAAAGTATAGTAATAACTAGATTTCATTTCATAAGTGAATAAAATAGGAAGAGAAAGAGGTGTCAACCAATATGAACACTACCAATAAAGATCAATTCAATATCGAGACGCGGGGTCGTTTATCCGCTTGGTCAACTAGACATAAGTTTCCCCATCGACCTTTGGGTTATGATTATAGGGGTGTCGAGACTTTGCAAGTCAAGTCGGAGGAGTGGTTGTCTGTAGCTGTCGCCCCATATGCCTATGGTTTCAATTACCTGCGTTCTCAACGTGCTTACGACTCGACACCGGGAGGATCTTTAGTCAGTGTATATCATCTGACACAGATGCGAGATCAGCCAGATCAACCCGAGGAAGTGTGTATAAAAATCTTTGTTCCAAGAAGAAACCCTAGAATACCTTCGGTTTACTGGGTTTGGAAAAGTTCCGATCTCCAAGAACGTGAATCCTATGATATGTTGGGAATAATCCATCAGGGTCATCCGCACCTTAGGCGTATACTGATGCCTGAAAGTTGGGTAGGGTGGCCCCTACGTAAAGATTACGTCGTACCCAACTTTTACGAGTTACAGGATGCCTATTAAATCGTACGGAAGTGAGAGGAAAAAAACCGGCCTCACCTGACATAGAAACTTATCTCCCGAACCGACCTTAGCATCTAATTTTTATCGAAGCTGTTTACGATTACCAAGCAGAGCTCTCAAATAAGAATGACCCGCCCAGTTTCTGAGATGCAGCTTCTTCGGGGTTAGTTTCGTATAATACTAGAACTTGTTCGGCCTACCTCCCAAACCATTTATATGCCAAGAACCAGATTTGAACTGGTGACACGAGGATTTTCAGTCCTCTGCTCTACCGACTGAGCTATCTCGGCTATCTCGGCCAATAACTTTACGGATAAAAGTTAACTAGAAATCAGTTAAGTAGATTTTTAAACTCCAGTTTATTACCTAGTCAAATCGTTGATCTGGCTTTTATCGATATGTTTGATACAATATTGCTTGCAGTAAATAAATTATGGTAAGGACTAGATTGAGCCATTCATGCATATTAAAAGCCTGAATGGCTCACTTGCAAATTACTTCGCTTCTGAACAAGTTATGTGGATCCAAACAACCTGAAATGGGTTAACTAAATTGTCTCGTTGGGGATAGAGGGAATCGAACCCTCACGGTCATGTGAAACCAACGGATTTTCGTTCTACTGCAACTTGCGTCGCTACTTCTTACTTCTACTAAGTGCGTAGAATGGGACTCTACCTCCATTCGCGAAAGTATTGTTTCCCGTTACCGGCTCGCTTGTCTAATAGTTTTCGTCAAAATGAAGTGGGATCCCATAATTAGGTGAGATATAAATATGTGGATTAGCAATAGTAAAGATAGTCTCCTTAGTGTTTCATTACTAAGAAATGAGAAGAAATTCTCGCGATTTTGTGACTGAATGCTGTCCTCGAGGGATCTGCGTCCAAGTTCAAATGAAAAAATTCCCCTCTTTACTAGATCTCAGTCTTATACTTATACAACTTACCCCACGCAGTTAATCAGACAAAATAGTTATATATTCAGTTCTCTCGAGAATTAGTAACTAACAAATTGCTCGTTGGAATGACCCCCGTCGAGTCTCTGTACCTATCTCGCCTCATCGCCCGAAATTCATTTGAGTGAGACAAGATTTGGCTCAGGATTGCCCGATAAATGGTCCCAGGTTTCCCTGAATCTGGGGGCTGCCACTTGATATGTCTCCATACCCAGGCTCAATCTGCTTGAGTCCGCTGCGTCTACCATTCCGCCATATCCCCACCCTTTAGGCCCCAACGAACTGATAGGAAGAAATAGGTAGCCACATAATTGTAACTGTGTGAAAACTTTTGGCGTGCTTACACCTAACTAATCTGTCTAGCCTAGGTTTGACGATATTTCGTCTACACATTTTTCTGTATCTAGTAAGCTTTTAACTAGCAAAAAGAGAAAAGAAGAAGAAACTTTTTTTTACTATCACTTCTTAGATAGAAAAATACGTGTAATTCAACTTGTCAGCGGCGATATATTTGCTTCTCAAAAGCTGAGTTTCTATTATAGAAGTATATATGAATGCACTATTTGGAGCAATACATCTGTCGATCAGTTTGATTTTTTTTTTGCTAAAACTTTTATGTAAATGGATATGCTATAACGTTTCCATTTGGCATTACGAATCGCTGGTAGTCTTTGCTTACCTTGCCCCCAACTATTCTCTAAATGTCGATAACAAGTTGAATATTTGTTAGTCCCTATTCATATGTTATGATTGTCACAGATATCAATTTTGTTCTAGTTTCTCCGCCAACGCGGCAGTAACAGAACAGGTAGTATCCCCTGTGCTGATCCCATAAGTTTTTTATCCAACTATCAAACGTTTACAGAAAAGGAGTTTTCACGTCTCGCTACCGAGGACCTCGTTTGAGATTGATACGTCGCCTAAAGAATTTACCGGGGTTTACGGGTAAGAGTGAGACACCCAACTTGGGAGAATTTCGAGTTGCTACCGATCAATCAGCTTCAAGAAAAATTTCTCAATTCTGCGTGCGTTTGGAGGCCAAACAAAGATTACGTTTCAATTATGGATTAACAGAACGCCAACTACTAAAATACGTACGTATCGCTAGAAAAACTAGGGGTTCAACGGGCCAAGTACCGCTGCAATTACTTGAAATGCGTCTAGATAATGTGATTTTTCACTTAGGTATGGCTTCCACGATTCCCGCCGCTAGACAGTTAGTTAATCACAGACATATTTTAGTGAACAGTCGTATTGTAGATATACCAAGTTATCGCCGTAAGCCGAGAGACATTATTACTGTTCGAAATCGACCAACTTCCCACAATGCACTGAAGGGTAAGTTTCCCGGGGGGGACAACACACCGGATCATTTGACCGTTTCTCTATCGGAAGGCAACAGGCCAACAGGATTGGTGAATCGTATTGCCAATCGAGAATCCGTCAATTTGAATATAAATGAATTGTTAGTTGTTGAGTATTACTCCCGCAAAGCTTAGTAATCATTTATTAAATTAAAAATTTAATCAAATAATTTGGAGGTCTCTACAACGAAAACCTAAGCAAAGGACTTGGGATGATGAAATTCAATAAGCAGATTACTTAGGAAATGGCAAAAGTTTTTCGATCTAGCTTGTTCCTTTCTTGGAGCATAAATTAAATCATAATTTTTCACTTTGTAGAAATATTCTACTTTTGATCAAATTATTTTGGTACACGATAAAGTATCTAAATTAACCGTCCACATCACTTCAACTAAATTCCCACCGAGGGATTACCTATTCTTATTGCTTCTACTGAGATGGTCCTTTGGCTTCTCCAAAGTTGGACGACTTGACTTGAAATCCCGCATCTTTCAAGTCGGCAATTTAGCTAGATTTGGGTATGAGGGGGTGAAAAGTAAAATCTCGGGTAGATAAAAATAGATAAAGGAAAGGGAGGGATTTGAACCCTCGGTAGCTATAAATCTACTTAGCATTTCCGGTGCTACGCCTTAAACCGCTCGGCCACCCTTCCTGAGGTTCATCAATTAAATCGTTTGACATATTTTAGGCATTTAGGTAGTAAAATGACAAGTGACTTATTAGTAATAGCTGAAAACAACTTCTTCTGAAATACAAATCAAACGAAAAATAAATAATCAACGCGACTTGTCACTTTACCACCTCTTCTTCCATGTCATCGTCTAAGTATACTTCTTCTTCTTGCAATTTCAATTAATGTGCTAATAACAAGTCCAGTGCGGAGAAAAACAAGGAGTCGAAATTGATTACGCCTAGATCTCAGAGAAATGACAATTTTATCGACAAAACTTTCACAATTCTAGCGGATATTTCATCGCAAATCCTACCTACTACTAAGAGAGAAAGGGAAGCTTCTACATTTTATAGGGATGGCGCGATTCGACAAGGCAAGTAATTTAGCATTATTCAATAGAAGTTGAAAAAAAAAAATTATAGCTTCGACGAGCCTACATTTTCTAGAGGTGTGTTTCGATTGCCGAACGAACCCTTCGGTCGCGTATCCACGACTGATGCAGCCTCGGAAGCTACGGCTCCCACTTCCCATGGATTTTGATATCAAGTAAGCAAGAGGTTAAATCCATAATTTGATATGTAATACATGGTGATTTCATGAGAGTAAGCACGAGGAGGGAGCAGGCACTACATGGAGGAATCGGCAATACAAAATCTACGACAATTTCTGGGTTCGACAGATATCGGCTACTTCTGATAACTTCGAAGTCGCGGTAACGACCAGTAACGGTTGGGGTAGCAAACATCCATCCCGTTTGCAGCTCGGATACCCTTAAAATCATCGGAGATTGCTGAAGTGAATAATCCCTCGAAAAACGAAACGTTGGGAACGAATAAATTGCCAAGGGATTTATTGTTATCGCCGTTATCGTAGGGAAATGACGCAACCGCCTGAAATAAATCGTTTGCGAGAAGGATGGTTAGATACCGGTTTCACGAAACACCAACCCCCGCTTAATTTTAAATTAGGAATATAGATAGTTAGGTAATTTTGAGTGCTACTTCTTTTTTCCGCGAATCGAGCGGGAGGAGCCGTATGAGTTGGGAACCTCACGTACGGTTTCGAAGCGGGGCTTATTTGTATAAGCAACCGTAACGGATGTCGGCCCAATCTGAAGGAGAATATGCAGAAGCTTTATGAAGTTACTACAAAGCCATGCGTTTAGAAGTTGACTCTTACGACCGAAGTTACATACTTTATAATATAGGCCTCACTCATACAAGTAATGGAAAACATGCAAGAGCTTTGGAATACTACTTTCAAGCACCGGAGCGGAATTCTTCTCCACCACAAGCTTTTAATAATATGGCTGCGATCTGTCACCACGTGCGACTACCTGCGCTTCGGGATTCTCCGGTTTGTAAATACTCAACCAACGAAAAAGGGCTTCCCCCAAGCATACTTCTGAACGGGAGCTGCCTCGAGCTGCGGGATTCGGCCTCTTTCGAAGCAATCCGGGTTTGGAAGAGGAAGGTAGCCTAATTGTCTCACGGATAATTGACTGAATCGAAGAATAAAACATCGTAAAGATTCATCATTGAAAATCTGGATCGATGCGATGAGATTGGTCCATTAAAGAAGTTATACAATTTGTCTCTGTAGTAGAGACGATTGGGAAAAATAAGTAACAGACCACGGCGTAGTATCAAATCCTAAAAGAGAAATTTTTATAATATGAGAAAATCCACTTTGAGATGGGGTAGTTAGTGCCGAAGGAGGTTATTACTTCTTCCCTCCTGTTTTTCTAACTGGGAGTACGGAAAAAATTTTATCCAAGACGGGTGAAATCAGAAACCTGACTATTCTTAGTTCCTGCAAAGTTCGGAAGTAATCCCTGTTTCTTCGTTAGGGGACGAGAAGCCGGTAACAGAGTTGTCCGAGCCGTATGAGGCGGGAAACCCCCAAGTTCGGTTCTAAAGGAGGGGGTTGGGAAATAATCACCCATTCTGATCGAGGGGAACAGGCCATTAACCAAGGAAATTTGGAGATTTCGGAAGCTTGGTTTGATCAAGCTGCTGAGTATTGGAAACAGGCAATAGCACCTTCCCCCGGTAATTACACTGAAGCACAGAATCGGTTAAAAATAACGGGACGCTCTTTTTCGTTTAATTAATTAGTGAATTAGTGAAGGGGGGAGGGTGGAGCGGCATGATAAAAAAAGGTTAACAAATAGAGTTAATAGATAGAAATTCTTGCTTGCTCCTTGCCGCCCCTCTCCCCATCGAACGGAGGATCAATCTTATCAAGTCCATTAGGCACTATTGGGTCGTGTAATAATGCCATCAAATGCCTACCCTGCATAACTTCTTTGTAGCAGCTGCTCGAGTTTCAAACTCAAAAGAAAAGGGAGTAGATTACTACATGCTGGTAAAAACTCTAGTTCTTAGAAGTTTCGTATCTTCCGTTGGTAGGTTGTTGCTATCCCCCGTCCGAAGAGAGGAGAGTCCCGATGACTATTCGTTCGCCAGAACCAGAAGTCAAGATTATGGTGGAGAAGGATCCCGTAAAAACCTCTTTTGAGAGATGGGCCCAACCCGGACATTTCTCAAGAAATTTGGCTAAGGGTCCCAGTACCACCACATGGATTTGGAACCTACATGCCGATGCCCATGATTTCGATAGCCATACCAATGATTTGGAGGATATATCCCGTAAAATATTTGGTGCCCATTTTGGTCAGCTAGCCATTATTTTCATTCGGTTGAGTGGCATGTACTTTCACGGGGCCCGTTTTTCCAACTATGAGGCATGGCTGAATGATCCCACTCATGTGAAACCTAGTGCCCAGGTTGTTTGGCCAATAGTGGGTCAAGAGATACTCAATGGAGATGTAGGTGGAGGGTTTCAGGGTGTACAGATAACGTCTGGATTTTTCCAACTTTGGCGAGCTTCCGGAATAACTAGTGAGTTACAGCTCTATTGCACAGCTGTGGGTGCTTTAATTTTTGCCGGATTGATGTTTTTCGCCGGTTGGTTTCACTACCACAAAGCTGCCCCGAAACTAGCTTGGTTTCAGAATGTTGAATCGATGCTGAATCACCATTTGGCAGGTCTACTGGGGTTGGGATCTCTAGCGTGGGCGGGACATCAGATACATGTTTCATTGCCAATTAATCAACTATTAGATGCGGGGGTTGATCCCAAAGAAATACCCCTTCCTCACGAATTCATTCTTAATCGTGATCTTATGGCCCAGGCATATCCGAGTTTTGCCAAAGGACTGATCCCGTTTTTTACCCTTGACTGGTCAGAATACGCAGATTTTCTGACTTTCCGCGGGGGGTTGAACCCAGTAACGGGAGGTTTGTGGCTAACTGATACCGCACATCACCACTTAGCCATTGCCGTTCTCTTCTTGGTAGCTGGTCACATGTACAGAACCAACTGGGGTATCGGACATAGCACGAAAGAAATCTTGGAAGCTCATAAAGGCCCTTTCACGGGTGAAGGCCACAAAGGTCTCTACGAAATTCTAACGAGTTCGTGGCATGCTCAATTAGCAATCAATCTTGCCATGCTAGGTTCTTTAACAATTATTGTATCCCACCACATGTATGCGATGCCCCCGTATCCTTATTTGGCCACCGATTATGCCACACAACTTTCCCTGTTTACACATCATATGTGGATAGGGGGGTTTTTAGTAGTTGGCGCAGCTGCACATGCGGCTATTTTTATGGTAAGGGATTACGATCCAACTACTCAATATAACAATCTGTTGGATCGCGTTATTCGGCACCGCGATGCAATAATTTCACATCTCAACTGGGTCTGCATTTTCCTAGGTTTTCATAGCTTCGGTCTATACATCCATAATGATACCATGAGTGCCTTGGGGCGTCCCCAAGATATGTTTTCGGATACTGCCATTCAATTGCAACCGATATTTGCTCAGTGGGTGCAGAATACCCACGCCTTGGCTCCCGGATCAACCGCGCCTAATGCGGCGTCGGGTACTAGCTTAACCTGGGGTGGCGGCGACTTAGTCGCTGTAGCCGGCAAAGTTGCCATGGCCCCAATTCCATTAGGTACCGCAGATTTCCTGGTACACCATATCCACGCATTCACGATTCATGTTACCGTATTAATATTACTAAAAGGTGTTTTATTTGCACGTAGCTCTCGACTAATACCCGACAAAGCAAATCTTGGTTTTCGCTTTCCCTGCGACGGTCCTGGCAGAGGAGGTACCTGCCAAGTATCTGCTTGGGATCACGTTTTCTTAGGTTTATTCTGGATGTACAACTCGATTTCAGTAGTTATATTTCACTTTAGCTGGAAGATGCAATCCGATGTTTGGGGCAGTGTAGGCGAACAGGGGGTGGTAAGCCACATCACTGGGGGAAATTTCGCACAAAGTTCAACAACGATTAATGGATGGTTACGAGATTTCCCGTGGGCACAGGCTTCCCAAGTCATCCAATCATATGGTTCTTCGTTATCTGCGTATGGTCTTCTATTCCTGGGGGCTCACTTTGTTTGGGCTTTCAGTCTGATGTTTCTATTTAGTGGTCGCGGATACTGGCAAGAACTTATCGAATCCATTGTTTGGGCTCATAACAAATTAAAAGTTGCTCCCGTCACCCAACCTAGGGCCCTAAGTATTATACAGGGACGTGCCGTGGGGGTAACTCACTACCTTCTGGGTGGAATCGCCACGACGTGGGCGTTCTTCCTGGCGAGAATCATTGCAGTGGGATAATGGCTAGGAGGATTTGAGAAACATTACGGCATCAAGATTTCCACAGTTCAGCCGGGGTCTATCCCAAGACCCGACTACTCGTCGTATCTGGTTTGGTATAGCCACTGCTCACGACTTCGAGAGTCACGACGACACTACCGAGGAACGTCTCTACCAGAAAATATTTGCATCTCATTCTGGTCAATTAGCTATCATCTTTCTACGGACCTCTGGAAATTTGTTCCACGTGGCTTGGCAGGGCAATTTCGAGGCATGGGTGCGGGACCCGTTACACGTGAGACCAATTGCTCATGCCATTTGGGATCCTCATTTTGGTCAACCAGCTGTCGAAGCCTACACTCGAGGAGGGGCTGCGGGTCCAGTCAATATTGCCTACTCCGGTGTGTACCAGTGGTGGTACACTATTGGTCTACGCAATAACCAAGATCTCTACACCGGAGCTACCTTCCTGCTAGCTATTTCTGCTTTGTTCTTACTAGCTAGCTGGTTACATCTGCAACCTAAATGGAAACCCAGCATTTCTTGGTTCAAAAATGCAGAATCCCGGCTTAATCACCACCTTTCGGGACTCTTCGGGGTGAGTTCTTTGGCTTGGTCGGGACATTTAGTCCACGTAGCTATTCCCGAAGCGAGGGGCGGACATGTCAGATGGGGTGATTTATTGACTGCCACCCCGCATCCTCAAGGATTGGGACCGTTCTTCCGGGGTCAGTGGAGTGTTTATGCGCAAAATCCCGATTCCAGTAGCCATTTGTTTGATAGTACCCAAGGGGCAGGAACAGCTATTCCAACATTTTTGGGCGGATTTCATCCACAGACTCAAAGTTTGTGGCTAACTGATATTGCTCATCACCACTTAGCTATTGCCGTTGTGTTTATAATTGCCGGCCACACGTACAGGACTAACTCTGGGATTGGACACAGTATGAAAGAGATTCTGGAGGCCCATACCCCTCCGGGAGGTAAGTTGGGCCGTGGACACAAAGGACTTTACGATGCGGTCAATAATTCCCTCCATTTTCAATTGGGACTCGCTTTAGCTGCTTCAGGGGTCGTCACTTCGTTGGTTGCGCAACACATGTATTCCCTACCCGCTTATGCCTTTATAGCACAGGATTATACGACTCAAGCCGCGCCATACACCCACCACCAATATATTGCCGGGTTTATCATGGCAGGAGCCTTTGCACACGGAGCTATATTCCTTATTAGGGATTATGATCCTGAACAAAATGAAGATAATGTCTTAGCAAGAATGTTGGAACACAAAGAAGCAATAATAGCTCACCTAAGTTGGGCTAGTTTATTTCTGGGGTTCCACACGCTGGGGCTCTATGTCCACAACGACGTGATGTTAGCCTTCGGGACTCCAGAAAAACAGATTCTTATTGAACCTGTATTTGCTCAATGGATTCAATCTGCTCATGGTAAAACTTTGTATGGTTTCGATGTGCTTCTATCCTCGGCAGGTAGTCCGGCAAGTAATGCTGGTCGGGGCTTGTGGTTACCCGGCTGGTTGGATGCTATTAATAACAGCAGCAATTCGCTATTCTTAACGATTGGGCCCGGGGATTTCTTGGTTCACCATGCCATCGCTTTGGGCTTACATACGACTACACCGATTTTAGTGAAAGGCGCATTAGATGCGCGCGGTTCGAAGTTGATGCCAGATAAAAAAGAATTTGGTTACAGTTTTCCCTGCGATGGTCCCGGCCGAGGCGGTACCTGCGATATCTCAGCTTGGGATGCCTTTTATTTAGCCGTTTTCTGGATGCTGAACACTATTGGATGGGTCACCTTCTACTGGCACTGGAAACACATCACCTTGTGGCAAGGGAATGCTGCTCAATTCAACGAATCTTCTACGTATTTAATGGGGTGGTTGAGGGATTACCTATGGCTGAACTCCTCGCAACTTATTAATGGTTATAACCCCTTCGGTATGAACAGTTTATCTGTATGGGCATGGATGTTCTTATTTGGACATCTCGTGTGGGCTACTGGATTTATGTTTCCAATTTCTTGGCGCGGTTATTGGCAAGAACTCATCGAAACTCTAGCTTGGGCCCATGAGCGAACACCCCTAGCAAATGTGATACGCTGGAAAGATAAACCGGTTGCCCTTTCTATCGTTCAAGCAAGACTGGTGGGACTAGCCCACTTCTCCGTGGGTTACGTATTTACCTACGCAGCTTTTCTAATAGCATCTACATCGGGTAAATTTGGCTAATTATTTTTCCGGTTGCTTATTTCGGTTGACTACCAGATTGTCTGCTTCCGTATCAAGTTTGCCTTCCCATCATTTTCCACATCGGAGTTGATTCCGAGACCGGCTATCCATTTATCAATAATTAGAAATAGATATTTATTCTTCCTTTTCTAGTTATTGGTAAATAAATTTTTGGTTGCGAGTTCAATTTTTTTTAGAGTAGTAATCCAATCCTGCTTACTGATTCATCAATTACGGCAAAAAAAAGTCTCATTGAGAAGGAAAAGAAAAAGAAAAAATTGGTGAAGAGATATGAGGTCATTCGCCAATCTTTGAAAAGACAGATTAGAAGCAGTTTGTCAATTCAGGGTAAATTAACTATTTCCAAAAAATTGCAATCTCTACCGCGTAATAGTGCACCTGTTCGTCTCCGTAACCGGTGTTCCCTAACCGGACGACCCAGATCCAATTACCGAGACTTTGGTTTATCTAGACACGTACTTCGCGAAATGGCACACACTTGTGTGCTGCCCGGAGTATCCAAATCAAGTTGGTAATAAAAGTTTTTTTTTTCTCTATTTATATCACGAATGATTTATAATTTTACGAATTAGATAGTTCCTTCCACTTATATTCAATGTAATTATTCAAGAGATGTATAATAATTACATTGGAGGCAGTAACTAAGCGGGGTAGAGCAGCTTGGTAGCTCGCAAGGCTCATAACCTTGAGGTCACAGGTTCAAATCCTGTCCCCGCAAAGTAAACAATCAACTGTTTAACTCCGTCGGTGGAGTAGTACGGTGCTTGGTCTTCGCCGCGAGACTAATTTATTTTTCACGTTTAACCAACGGATCAGGTTTCTATCTTCCCAGCGCGGATATTTATAAACTTCAAGTCTTTCTATCAATTATTAGATTGGGATTACTTGACGTCACGCGACAGGATAAAAATTAACTAATTAGTAATTTTTTTTTCTACCTTATTTTCCGAGCTTCTCTGTTCAATGGGACATAAATCTATCTATAGATAGATAGGGTTATAAGTTTATATCCAGATGTAGATGTGTAATTCAGGAACGTAGCTACTTCCTCCTCCAGATTAGAAACGGTCTTCTCTGTTTAATCAAGTTCCAATATTGCGTATTGCGAGGAATAAGCGGGAGAGGTGGTGCAAAAACTAACGGTGTGCTCAACAGAACTCGACGCAAAATTATTTCTGATTTGAGGCCCCCTTAACTCAGCGGTAGAGTGACGCCATGGTAAGGCGTAAGTCGTCGGTTCAAATCCGACAAGGGGCTAACCGAGAAGCCGTCCGAAATCCAAGGATCGGGGAGCTGTCTCAGCTTCACAGAAACGCCCGGGTCCGTACGCATAGCTTCGATGCGAGGAAAAGTTGTATTTTAAACCATTTCTAATAGGTAGAAAAAATTACAATTTTGTAAAAACAGAACTTGGTACGAAATTTGAAATAATTGCCTCCAATTTCAATTTTTTAGTCAAATTGTTTCGTTTTTTGTCGCGACTTCCAAGTTAAATTGTTTCGTTACACCGAATAACGTGTCGCCTCCTACAATATGATAAAATCAGGTGGATATAATTTTTAATGCCGGAACCTTTTTTGTTACTCTCACCTCAGGAATTGAATATTAATTCTCAATATCAATATATATATATCTATATAACTATATCTACATATAAATTTCAATTTGAATGAAAAAGAAGGAAAATTACGTGGCAAATTTTTTCCTGTTTATGTAGATAATTTCCCGTAACTAGCAGGAGTTATTCGAGTCTCTAGCACTCTTATTTATCATATTCTCCCGATAAATCCATAGAAATGATTCCCCCGTTGGGGTTTGAGACGAAAAGCAAATTACTTTATTCAATGTTCAATTTTCTGGCATATCCTCTGCTCGGGGTTAAACCGCGGCATGCCATTATCACCGCTACTTGGGATCAAATAAAAAGGCTTCCAATTTTTATTGGGGATTGGTAAAATAGGTACCGAAATAATTTTGAAAAGGGGATGGGTACCACACACACATATATACAGATATTACAGATATATGTGGGTAAGCTCTTCACGCCGCTCCAGTATTTTCCCCTTCAGAGATTCGTGGAGACGACTTCGTCTTCTGCTAGGTTGGATTCCCAAGGTACCCCCAATGCGGCTGAGTGGTTAACAAAGTCTCGGGAGAAAAGAAAGGTCTACCCACTGCTCGAAAAACTACGTAACAAACGGGATCCGCTCGAGATCAAGTAAGTGATGGAAAAAAAGAGAGGGGAAAACTAGAAGCGAGGCAAAAAGATGATGAAGGGTTCAAAAAATCCCAAATTTCTGACTGAGGTTGAAAAATCTATCAGTCTCATTTTCCTGTAATAACTCCCGGGAGTACGCTGCTTCGATAAATGACTTCTGAGATGGACCAATATTATAGTGGCCCAATCTTATCTCACCGCGAAGGGACGGAACTACACCGCGTCGCGGCTTAAAAAAGAGAAATAGGGGAACCCAAAAATGGTTTGAGCAGCTGAGTGAGGGAATGACTATGACCATTGCCATTGGAAAATCTTCCAAGGAGCCGAAAGATTTATTTGATAGTATGGACGACTGGCTCAGGAGAGATCGTTTCGTCTTCGTGGGTTGGTCCGGCCTACTACTGTTCCCTACCGCTTACTTTGCTTTGGGCGGCTGGTTCACGGGTACAACCTTTGTCACTTCATGGTACACCCATGGATTAGCTAGTTCCTACCTGGAGGGATGCAACTTTCTGACTGCCGCGGTCTCTACTCCCGCTAACAGTTTGGCCCACTCCTTGCTCCTTCTGTGGGGCCCCGAAGCACAGGGAGATTTCACCCGTTGGTGCCAATTAGGAGGTTTATGGACCTTCGTCGCTCTCCACGGCTCCTTCGCTCTAATAGGTTTTATGTTACGCCAATTCGAACTTGCAAGGTCTGTGCAACTACGCCCCTACAACGCAATAGCTTCCTCCGGTCCAATTGCGGTTTTTGTCTCCGTATTTTTGGTCTACCCTTTGGGGCAATCCGGCTGGTTCTTTGCACCCAGTTTCGGCGTAGCCGCCATCTTCCGATTCATTCTATTTTTTCAAGGTTTTCATAATTGGACTCTGAATCCATTTCATATGATGGGGGTTGCGGGAGTCCTCGGCGCGGCCCTCTTATGCGCCATCCACGGTGCCACAGTCGAAAATACTCTATTTGAAGACGGTGATGGAGCAAACACATTCCGCGCGTTCAATCCGACTCAGTCTGAGGAAACTTATTCAATGGTAACCGCGAATCGTTTCTGGTCCCAAATATTCGGTGTTGCTTTCTCCAACAAACGTTGGTTACACTTCTTCATGTTATTTGTGCCAGTGACAGGTTTATGGATGAGTGCTATTGGAGTAGTTGGTCTCGCCCTGAATTTACGTGCGTACGACTTTGTCTCCCAAGAAATTCGGGCAGCAGAAGATCCCGAGTTTGAGACTTTTTATACGAAAAATATCTTACTAAACGAGGGTATCCGTGCCTGGATGGCAGCTCAGGATCAGCCTCACGAAAACCTTGTATTTCCCGAGGAGGTTTTACCCCGTGGAAACGCTCTTTAATGGAACCCTCTCGCTGGGTGGCCGCGATCAGGAAACCACAGGTTTTGCTTGGTGGGCTGGCAACGCCCGACTAATTAACCTGTCTGGTAAATTGCTTGGTGCCCACGTAGCTCATGCTGGCCTGATTGTCTTTTGGGCCGGAGCTATGAATTTGTTTGAAGTGGCTCACTTCGTATCGGAGAAGCCTATGTATGAGCAGGGATTAATCTTACTTCCCCACCTAGCCACTCTAGGTTGGGGGGTGGGTCCCGGAGGGGAGGTATCCGATACCTTTCCTTATTTCGTTTCCGGAGTACTCCATTTGATTTCCTCTGCAGTTTTGGGATTCGGGGGTATATATCATGCCCTGATTGGACCCGAAACTTTAGAGGAATCCTTTCCTTTTTTCGGTTATACTTGGAAAGATAAAAATAAGATGACCACAATCCTTGGTATTCATTTAATACTACTAAGTATTGGAGCTTTTCTCTTAGTTTTCAAGGCACTCTATTTTGGGGGGTTGTATGACACATGGGCACCCGGGGGTGGAGATGTAAGAGAGATTACAAGTCTTACCCTAAGTCCTAATATTATCTTTGGCTACCTACTGAAATCTCCTTTTGGGGGAGAAGGATGGATTGCTAGCGTGGATAATCTGGAAGATATCATCGGAGGACATGTATGGCTGGGATCCATTTGTCTTTTCGGTGGAATTTGGCACATATTAACGAAACCATCTGCCTGGGCTCGTCGCGCTTTCGTATGGTCCGGGGAAGCTTACTCGTCCTACAGTTTGGGAGCCCTTTCCATTTTTGGTTTAACTGCCTGCTGCTTCGTCTGGTTTAACAACACAGCATATCCCAGCGAGTTTTATGGTCCCACCGGTCCGGAAGCTTCTCAGGCCCAAGCTTTTACCTTTCTTGTCAGGGACCAACGTCTCGGGGCCAACATAGGTTCCGCTCAAGGACCTACTGGGTTGGGTAAATACCTGATGCGTTCCCCCACGGGAGAAATTATTTTCGGAGGCGAAACCATGCGCTTCTGGGACCTTCGCGCTCCTTGGTTAGAGCCCCTAAGGGGTCCCAACGGTTTAGATCTTAGTAAGTTGAAGAGGGATATACAACCGTGGCAAGAGCGACGATCCGCGGAGTATATGACTCATGCTCCTCTGGGTTCTTTAAACTCTGTGGGTGGAGTAGCGACCGAGATCAACGCCGTGAACTATGTATCTCCCCGGAGTTGGTTAGCAACCTCCCACTTCGTTCTGGGATTCTTCTTCTTCGTGGGTCACCTATGGCATGCGGGTAGGGCTCGCGCAGCCGCAGCCGGGTTTGAAAAAGGAATTGACCGCGATACCGAACCCGTTCTTTCCATGACACCCCTTAATTAAAACTTGGAAGAAAAAAAAATACGTTGAGATGATTTTGAAGAAATAGGAATCCTCGCTTCCCTTCTTTTTGCTAGCAGACCAATGATTAATCAATCTACGTCTTCACGTCAGTGCCGGGCTCATTATATTCAGGTAAACTCTATCTATCTATCTATTCGAATAGATAGATAGATAGATGTCACTTCACTATTTGGTAATAGATGATACCAAGTTCTCTTCAGTGTAATAGAGGAAGAAAAAATCTCATAAGTTCGTAAGACTAGTAATAACTGTTACCCCTTCTGTCCAATATTTTTTCGATAGAAATAGTAGGAGAGAGAGGGATTCGAACCCTCGGTGGCATCTTATTGCCACGCCAGTTTTCAAGACTGGAGCCTTAAACCGCTCGGCCATCTCTCCCGGCTAAGCTTAAATTTCACCCGATATTCGAAGGTATCAATCACGTCTTCTAGACACTTCTGGTAGTAGATAAGAAGGTTTTCAATATCTACCATAGATTTTGATAGATATCCTTTTTTTTTATTGAAATATTTCTATGCAGGGTAGAATTAATTCTGACCGTGGAGTTGTTACAGATAATCATCCCGAATGTCGGAATTCTAACTAATTATTACTCAACAAGAACCTTGTGAAATTTTAGGTAGTTAGTACCAAAGAGGGGGAGGTATTCGCGCCCCGTCGACGAGGTAGACGAAGTAAGTCGGGGCGAGGAGAGAGTTCCGTCGGATGAGGATTGGATGGTATGAACAACTTATTCACTATGTGGAAACAATCAGAATTATGACTATCGCGTTCCAATTGGCTTTATTTGGGTTAATTGCTATCTCATTCCTACTAGTTATAGGTGTGCCCGTTGCGTTTGCATCCCCGGGTGGTTGGTCCAACAATAAAAACATTGTCTTCTCAGGGGCTTCATTATGGATCGGATCAGTTTCTTCGGTAGGTATACCCAACTCTTTGATTTCTTAGAAATTTGTTGTTTCGGTTCCTCCCCTCGTAATTCGCCGTTACGGGTGGAGACGCCAAATGAAGGAGATTTCCACCCGTATAAATTTTCAGGAAGGGGCTTAAATAATAATTTCAAATTAATTAGGGAATAATTAAGTTAGACCCCCCTTATAAATTGAATTTTTCACGTATAAACTAAATACGTAAGCGAGTTTCTCAACTAATAGGAACTCGTTACATCGTTAAAATGAAGTAGCAGATTATGCGGATATAGTTGAATGGTAAAATATCTCCTTGCCAAGGAGATGACGCGGGTTCGATTCCCGCTATCCGCCTATCCCACGTAAAACAAGTAGGTCACATCATATATATATATATGCATAAAAACTTATATGAAATTATCTAGTTTTTACGATGGAAAACTAAGAGATAAGCAAATAGTCGGAGGAAAAAAAAGTCAGTGGGGAAATAACAACTAAGAAGACAACTTCAACTTCTAGGTGAAAGATTAAAAACCAGTTGGGAAGGAAGACCAATCCAATTACTTCTCTTTCAAAATTTTGTTTCTCTCGTTTGAATGGAATGAAATCTTAAGATGAGACAATTTCGTCGAGGTAGCCCTTAGCAAATGCATGTCGCAGTTGATATGCAGGGGGGGGGCCAGTTGCTTGCTAATTTTTACGATGGGTAGTATACTTATTACTGGTAGAAACGCTAGATGTCGGTGACATACTTGTCACATATGTTAGTTACTTGCTACCGAACAATCCGAATCGGATCAGTGTTTTCATCTGTACCCGGATCGGGGTTGTTCGCGGATAGTCAGCAAGGGGCGATATGGTCAAGCGGTAAGACGGAGGACTGCAAATCCTTAATCCCCCAGTTCGAATCTGGGTGTCGCCTAACGACGAAACCTTTATGTATGTAAAGGTGAAGAACTAGATCTATTTAGTTTACTTGAATTTATTAATTTAGGTAGTTCCGGGGATTGTTTGTTGCGCCTAAATCGGATACAGGTTGAGGTGCTCTATAGCCTGTTATAGCCTATCACATTTCATGTGTCTCGATGCGTCCACGCATAAACAATCCCAATTCAGTATATCATTAGTTGGTAACCATAAAAACCAAATCACCAAAATCTCTGAAGAGGGAAACGTCAACCGGTACCATTAAAAAAATAAATGTTTTTGCAGACACAGTCTCTTGTGTTATTGGAGTATCCCATCAAGCAGGCGTCTGCTCCTCGCCGGCAACACGCTTCAAGCTTTTCCAAGCTTTGCATTGTATTTGAACTTATAAATAATTAATAATTAGTCAAAATCGAGAGAGTTAATAGATAGGAATTACAACTACGGACTTAGTTACTATAGCTTGGGCTGCCCTGACGGTGATTTCTACATTTTCCCCCTCACTTGTAGTTCGGGGAAGAAGCGGGTTGTAACAAACGGTTAACCGGGCCTTCACTAGTCTGATTCGGGGGATACGCGTCGTCGTGGCGAGGCCACCAATTTGTGCTTCCCCACCTCAAATTTCGTTTCTGAGTAAAGAAGTGCGGTGCAGCCGTTTCTTATTGGATTTCGTTCCTCTGCCTTCGTCCGTGGCGTAATCGTTGTTACCCATTAATTCTGTAAATTTATTGGCGTGACGTTGGGTCGGGGAGAACATTAACCAAATATTTTACATAAATTGATAGTTTTTACCTGTTTTTTCCCATTCAATATACTGTAGCTTGCTGAATACATCGTGGGCGGAAATACACAAATATCTTCAGATCGATATTTCCGAGTAGTAATCCTACACCCGGGTACGTCTAAAAAACCTTGCTACAAAAAAGGAGGAGGCTGGAGATAAATAAGTGAATTTCATGAAAGAGGAAGCAAATATCTCGGGGAGTTCTAATTAACCCGAATTCCTTCTTTTATTCGTCATTTTAACACAGAAAATGAAATAACAAATTGGATCAATTGAGTAATCTAATAGACTGATTCTTCTCGTTACTACCGGAGAGAAGCTATCTCGGTTGTTGTTAGCTCATCCCTTCGTCAACTCAAATTTTAATTGTTTCATCTGATGTTACGAATCTGCCCGGAATGAAAAACGGGGAATGAATATATACCTGATCCACACTTGGGATTATACTTTCGGTTCGGATACCTCACTTAGTTTCGCTTGGTTTATCTGAGTTGATTCATCCTTTTTGAAGAGGTATACGAAAAAGTCTATTCGAATGCTCTAGCCAAATACCTAATATTTAGTCATTGGGTAAAAACCAGCTTTGTAAGAAGCAAGATTAAATCAACAATAAATGAAAATTGATAGATCACTTTTCTGATCTATCAATTTTGGGCAATTCCATTCGAGAATAATGCGTAATAAATGGTAGCCAGAAAAAAAAAGGTAGCCAGAAAAAAGAAGCGGTAGAAAGACACATAGATTCCGATTGACAGAAAAAAGCTAATCAGGAAAGGGCACTAAGTTGGGAGTAAGTTGCTACCAACAACCGGAGTAGCGTGAAACTTTTGTACGGAGCGGTAATAATAGTTTGCATATCGCTCCATTTTACGAATGAGGAGCAAGCGGTGCCCTCTTCGTTTCCCCCTCTTAGTTGCTCTTGCATACGAAGATTTGTTGACACATTGATAGTCAAATTAGTTATCGATTACTAGTTATTCTGCGCTGCCGTTTGAATGTAAAGAATAAGTAGAGAAGCTGTCGGGATCAGGATAAAAAGTGCGGTAGCTACAAACGCGAGAATATTTACTTCCGTATTGGTAGTTCAAATCATCAATTGGTAAATAGCTCGAGCGGTTTCATTGAAAAAAACTCTCGGACTCTATTGTGAACCATCTATTTCTAATTAGTCGGGTCGACCGAATCTTCATTCTTGGTTAATCAAATGGAGAAGAAAGTGTCGAAGTTGAATCTTCAATATCGATTACGTAGTATATCATGAAATGAAATCTCGAGAATACCTAATTCTTCTTTTTTGCAAAATATCTACTCCTGACGCCTCCGCTTCGGATTAATTGATTAACCGCTATAATTAAGTTATGGCATTTTTATGCCATAAAAAATTTACTTGAATGATTAGTCTAATCCCAATTTAGATTGTTCAATAAACTGATTCTCTCATTATTTCCCTGTCACTTTTTCCAGATTGACAATTTATAGGTAATACCATTACCTTCCTAAAAGGTAATCGGGCCCCCATCGTCTAGAGGCCTAGGACGCCTCCCTTTCACGGAGGCGACGGGGATTCGAATTCCCCTGGGGGTATTCATCTCTAACTTATGGGTCGATGCTCGAGTGGTTAATGGGGACGGACTGTAAATCCGCTGGCGACGCCTACGCTGGTTCGAATCCAGCTCGACCCAAGTCCGAGGCCGCAGATTGAACTTTGAACTAGCACATTTCGTTGGGGTCCATCGGGATTGACGGGTCTCGAACCCGCAACTTCCGCCGTGACAGGGCGGTGCTCTAACCGATTGAACTACAATCCCAACAACGGGTTTGATTGGAGTCTATGTAGCAATTGCCTTGGAGTCAACGATGAGTCAGCGATCTTTCCTATTTTACTTAGTAAATAGCTTCTTTCTGTAGATTTGAACTGTTAAATGGTTGACAATACCGAAATTGCTACCGACGGAAGGGGTAACATCTGTCTGTCTCTTCAAGCTTTCGCTGGTAATCAAAATTCCTGATGTGATATAATTACTAAAACTACTTCACTGCCACGTGTTTCTTGGTTTCTTCCTTACCGACCATTACCAGATTTTTGAATATGTAAGTATTCTGACCAATTTTGACAAAAAAGGGTTTGCCTAATTAGGTTTATCAAATCTGGATCGCACAGATATCTTCTATTTACAGCTCATGAAAATGATTTAACTTGTGGTACAGAAAAAATTTGCGACAAATAAATTATAACCTTCTCCACACCTTCTTCGTTTATCCGTCGTCATATGACTATTCATCTTCAAATGATTGTGGAGGAAGAAGAAATTGATTGCAAATTTTTTGGAGGCTCGGGATGCGATGCCCTACACGTAGATGCCCTATACATAGAAAAATGAAAATACGGAAATCTAATGGATATATCCTCAATTGAGGATGAGTCTCAATTTACCACTTTATTGGGAGGAAGTAGAAATATGCCCGTACTACCAGAACTTGCACAAATTCAATTTGAAGGGTTTAATCGATTCGTTCATGAAAGATTGCTTGAAGAACTTGAAAATTTTCCGAAAATTGAAGACACAGATAAGGAAGTCGAATTCTGATCTATCAGTGGACAATACCAATTGACGCAACCTTCAGTCGAAGAGAGAGATGCCGCGTATCAATGTGTCACATACTCATCTGATCCATATGTACCAGTTTAATTGACTCGTAGCGAAGATAGAGTGGTACAAGAAGAAGACGTGCGGCCCGGATCTATTCCTTGGATGAATTCTAAAGGGACGTCTATTATCAATGGAGTTGCCAGAGTTTTAGTCAATCAAATCTTGAGAAGTCCCGGTATTTACTACAATCGAGAATCGGATCAGAAAGGAATTTCCACATATACTAGCACCGTAATTTCGGATCGGGGAGGGAGATTCAAACCAGAAATGGATAGAAAGGAAAAAATTTGGGTTCGTATTAGCAAGAAGAAGAAAATATCTATCTTGATCTTATTAATTGCTATGGGGTTAAGCAAAGGAGATATCTTGCAAAATGTTCGTTACCCCAAGATTTTTCCAAATATGTTGAAGAAACAAGAAGGGGCCATCGAATCGTCGGAGGATGCTGCAGCAGAACTTTACAAACACTTATACTCCGCTACCGATGCGGATATCTCATTTTCAGAATCTATATTCAAGGAATTACAGAAGAGGTTTTCTCAGCATAGATGTGAGTCAGGGCGAATTGGCCGACGAAACCTAAACATCAAACTAACTCTTGATGTACCCGAAACGGAACATTTTCTGCCACCCCAAGACGTATTAGCAGCCGCAGATCACTCAATAGAAATAAGCTACGGAATGGGAGACCTCGACGACATAGATCACCTGAAAAATCGACGTGTCCGATCTGTAGCAGATTTGCCTCAGGAACAATTGAAATTAGCCCCAAACCGTTTAGAAAATTCGATTCGACAAAATATATCTAGGGCCGTTAGGCGCAAACGCGCGATAACGCCCCGGGGATTGGTGACGCCTGCACCAGTAATAGCAACATTCAAAGAGTTTTTTGGATCACACCCCTTATCACAATTTCTAGACCAAATCAACCCATTATCGGAAATGGTTCATAAGCGAAGATTAAGCTCCGTAGGTCCTGGGGGGTTGACGCGGCGAACCGCCAGTTTTCAAGCTAGAGATATTCATTTTAGTCATTATGGCCGTATCTGTCCGATTGAAACATCGGAAGGCATGAATGCTGGTCTTATTTCGTCACTAGCTATTCAGGCAGAAGTTAGCAATTCCAGATCTTTGCAAAGCTCGTACCTTAAAATTTCGGAATCATCTAAAAAGGAGCAATTAATCGATTCATCTCCCACCGAAGATGATTATTACCGAATAGCGACTGAAAATTCATTGATATCCCAATGGAGAACTAGCGAGAAGGAACTTATACCGGTTCGATATCAACAAGAATTCCTCAGCGTCCTTTGGGAACAAGTTGATTTCCGAAGCATTCATCCATTACATTATTTCTCTGTCGGGGCTTCTCTCATTCCATTCATTGAGCATAATGATGCGAACTGCGCCTTAACGGGTTCTACCATGCAACGTCAGGCGGTTCCACTAGTTAACCCCGAAAGATGCTTCGTAGGGACTGGGTTAGAAAGTTAAATAGCTTCAGATTCGGGAAGTGTAGTTGTATCTGAACGAGAAGGGTAAATCCGATATATCGACGGCAACAGAATTGAACTATTATCAATTGACGAAGCGCCAGGAAATGATGTGGTTTTAAATATCACAAAAAGTAAGTTAAAAATATATGAGCGTTCCAACAGCAATACCTGTGTACACCAGAAGTCTACGGCTTTGGCGGGAGAATTACCGAGACGCGGAGAAGTCATCGCGGATGGGGCAGCAACCGCTAGGGGGGAATCAGCTTCAGGTAGAAATATCCTGGTAGCCTACATGCCGTGGGAAGGGTACAACTTCGAAGATGCGGTGTTGATTAGTGAACGCCCAATATACGAAGACATCTCCACATCTTTTCACATTGAAAGACACGAAGTTGAAGTCTGCGTAACAAATCAGGGTCCTGAAAGGGTTACCAAGCAAATACCTCAATTGGATAGTCATACACTTCGACACCTAGACGATAACGGGCTCGTAGAATCGGGATCTTGGGTAGAGGCTGGAGATGCCTCGGTAGGTAAACTGACGCCCCAAGACGGGGCAGATTCATCACGTGCTCCAGAAGGGAGATTATTACAAGCCATTTCCGGTATACAACTAGTTAACGCAAGAGAAAGCTGTCTGAAAGTTCCAATTGGTGGAAGAGGTCGAGTCACTGACGTCAGGTGGGTCTACCCCGAAGACGATACCTCGAACGATTCGGAAGTCATTCATATCTATATATTGTAAAGGCGTAAGATACAAGTAGGTGATAAGATAGCTGGCAGACATGGAAATAAGGGTATCGTGTCAAAAATATTACCTAGAAAGGATATGCCTTATTTGCAAGATGGGACACCAGTCGACATGATATTAAGTCCTTTAGGAGTACCTTCATGAATGAATGTGGGACAGATTTTCGAATGCCTACTCGGGTTAGCCGGGGAGTTTCCAGAAACCCATTACCGCGTAGTACCTTTCGATGAGAGATACGAGCGGGAAGCTTCCAGAAAACTAGTATTTGCAGAACCTTGTAGAGCGAGTGCGAGTACTCATAATCCGTGGTTATTTGAACCCGATCACCCCGGAAAGAGTCGATTGATCGATGGACGAACGGGTGATCCCTTCGTGCAACCTGTTACAACTGGAAAAGCCTATATGATGAAATTGATTCATCAGGTTGACGATAAAATTCATGCGCGATCCAGCGGACCTTATGCACTTGTTACGCAGCAACCTCTCAAGGGGAGATCCAGACGAGGGGGACAGCGGGTTGGAGAAATGGAAGTCCGGGCTTCAGAGGGTTTTGGTGTGTCCTACACGTCGCAAGAAATGCTTACAATTAAATCGGATCATATTCAGGCTCGTTACAAGGTACCTAGTGCAATTATGACCGGAAAACCTGTTTACAAACCCAATACCGTTCCGGAGTCTTTCCGATTGCTAGTTCGAGAGTTACGCTGCATGGGTTTAAACCTGGAGCACAATTTCATAACTGAAGAAGATTTAGGGAGGCAGAGTGAAAACATTTGATATCTAATTGAAACTTCTTTCACGAATAATCAATCAAAACTTTTTCTATTACGATTCATCGAACTAATTATCAACAGCTTCGGATTGGACTGGCTTCCCCCGAACAGATTCGTGGCTGGGCTGAAAGAGAGTTACCCAATGGAGACGTCGTCGGGCAAGTCGATTAACCTTACACGTTGCATCACAAGACTCATAAACCAGAGAGAGATGGCTCATTTCGTGAAAGGATACTCGGACCCATAAAAAGCGGTGTCTGTGCGTGTGGAAACTATCGATCTATCGATAACGGGGAGGAATATTCTAATTTTTGCAAACATTGCGGGGTTGAGTTTACTGACTCCCGGGTTCGAAGATATCGAATGGGATATATTAAACTAGCGTGTCCGGTAACCCATGTGTGGTTTTTAAGACGAATTCCTAGTTATATTGCAAATCCACTTGCCAAACCTCTTAAAGAACCAGAAAGCCCAGTATATTGCGATGTGTGACTCGATTGTATGTGTCGATCATTACAGATTGGCTGTAAGCTTAAGCTGTCATCCCATGCAAAAGTGGGAGGCCTCTAACCGACATGTCCCTCGCGTCGATCGAGGATTATTGTCTAACTCGGGATTAAAAACTACCGCGTACAGAACGGGGACCCCCTCCATGGTCAATTCTTGAAATTCAGCGATTGGGCTTCGTAATAACTACTTCCATTTTAGTTAGTGGAATAAAATTCAATTGCTTTTTAACACAATCCTTTGATTTTATTTTCTCAGAAAAGACTTTATAAATAATATTATCTACATATGGTTGTGAAAATCTAATCATCGCATCGATTTTTCTATTCGATTGAATTAGTAGCCATCGAAGTGGAGTGGAAACCCAAAGAGGGAAGTGATCGCATTGGGAACAAGGGAAATACCTCCAGCCTACGACTAAACTGAAGAAGAAATATGGAAAGGGAAAACTACTTCTTCTTTGGCGGATCGCTCAATACGGGGGATCCAAGACTACTCGAGAAAAAAACAAGTTGAAACCCGAGTAATGAGCAACTACTTCATCTTCGGTGAGACCGGTGTTACCAAGTCTCAAAAACGTCAAATTGAAACAAATTGACGCTTAGTTATTTGAGCCGGATGAGGGGAAACACTCGTGTCCGATTCTAAGGGGGGGGGGTACCACCCCACCTATCCCAATCTTTTTCTTGCTAGGCCCGTGGCCGAAAGGCCCAACCTATTAAGATTGCGGGGTTTGTTCAATTACGAGGATCGATCCTGGAGAAACATGCTTCCTGTTTTCCTCTCTACTCGAAATTACGAGACGCTTCAGGGGAACGAAATCGCCACCGGGGGGGATGCTGTCAAAAAAGGATTAACTAGTTTGGATCTGCAAAGTGTTATGGATCGGGCATATTTAGAGTGGCAGGCGCCGGCGAAGCAAAGGCCTGTCGGGAATGAATGGGAAGATCGAACGATTCAAAGGAGAAAAGATCTTCTGGTCAGACGGATGAAATTAGCAAAGGACTTTTTACGGACGAACCTAAAACCAGAATGGATGGTTTTAAATATCTTACCGGTTCTTCCACCTGAATTGAGACCAATAGTTGAATCGTATGAAGGTGAATTAGTTACTTCCGACCTTAACGAGCTTTACAGAAAGGTAATTTATCGGAATAATACTCCTGTCGAATTCTTATCGGGCAGTGAATTCACGCCGGAGGGATTAATCGTTTGTCAGAAAAGACTTATTCAAGAAGCTGTAGACGCTCTCATTGATAATGGTATACGTGGGCAACCAATGAGGGATATTAATAATAGACCCTACAAGTCATTTTCAGAAGTTATTGAGGGTAAAGAGGGACGATTTCGTGAGAATTTGCTCGGAAAACGAGTCGACTACTCAGGCCGCTCCGTCATTGTCGTAGGCCCATCTCTTTCACTACATCAATGTGGATTACCCCGAGAAATGTCAATTGAACCTTTTCAAGTATTTGTAATTCGTAACTTGATTGGATGACATCTCGCCTGTAATCTGCGAGCGGCTAAGAGTATGATACGTAAAGGAGATCCCATTATATGGGAAGTTCTTCGGGAAGTTATGCGGGGTCACCCCATACTACTGAATCGGGCACCTACTCTGCATAGGCTAGGTATACAGGCATTTCAGCCCATCTTAATAGAAGGACGTGCCATTCGCTTGCATCCATTGGTTCGTGGGGGGTCTAATGCAGATCTCGACGGAGATCAGATGGCCGTTCATGTGCCCCTATCTCTCGAAGCTCAGATTGAAGCTCGTCTTCCGATGTTTTCACACATAAATTTGTTACCCCCTGCTACGGGCGATTCCGTATCTGTCCCGAGTCAAGACATGCTTCTCGGCCTTTATGTACTAACAATTGAGAATAAGCAAGGAATTTATGGAAACAGACACCCTGTTTTCGCGGGAAGAGGCGATGTCTACTATACCGGAATACCCAGTTTCAGTAATTACCACGACATACTCAGGGCCAAGGAATCAAATCAAATTGATTTTTGTAGTTTTTTATGGCTTCGATGGGAAATTAATTTGGAAATGATTAGTTCGAAAATTCGTGAATTACCTATTGAATCTCAATATGAATCCTTGGGAACCTCTCTTCACTCTTACGATAATTACCAGATTAGAAAGTGTAAAAAGGGGTATATCTTAAGTATACATGTACTTACCACGGCTGGTCGCATTTTGTTCAATCAACAATTAAAGGAAGCGATGCAAGGTGTGTCGAAGGCTTCTTCGTGTGCCACCTCACTTCGTCCGCATCAGATCTGATGACACAAGACGAAATGCCCACATCTAGCCGCAATAATGAAAAATGAAAAATCTTTTAAATATAAATATATATCTATATTTAATAAATAATTAATAAATCACTTAAATTCAAATTATTGATTAATAAAGACCACAAGATAAAAAGATATATAAGTTGAGGTTTCTATAATGACGAATCAAACTGAATTACCGTTCTGCAATAAAACAATGGATAGAGTTGCGATGAGGCGACTCATTGGCAAGTTAGTCGTTTGTTTCGGAATTGCATCTACAACAAATATTTCGGATCAAGTTAAGATTTTGGGTTTTCAGCAAGCTACAAAAGCATCTGTCTCACTGGGCATCGACGACCTCCTAGCAGTACCATCTAGAGGATGGCTTGTACAAGACGCTGAGAAATAAGGTTACGTGTCCGAGCAGCATTATCGTTACGGTAGCCTGCATGCCGTGGAGAAGTTACGCCAATCGATTGAAGCTTGGTACGCCACAAGCGAATGTTCAAAACGGGAAATGAATCCAAGTTTCAAGATGATCGATCCTTTAAATCCAGTCCACATGATGTCTTTTTCGGGGGCTCGGGGAAGTATATCTCAAGTCCATCAGTTGCTTGGTATGAGGGGATTGATGTCGGATCCCCGGGGACAAGTAATTGATCTACCCATCCGAAGAAATCTCCGCGAAGGCCTATCCCTGACGGAATATATAATTTCCTGCTACGGTGCCCGCAAGGGCGTTGTGGATACCGCCGTTCGAACCTCCGATGCTGGATACCTGACACGCAGACTCGTTGAAGTGGTTCAACACATCGCTGTGCGTAAGAAAGATTGCGAAACGACCAAAAGCATTGCTTTGCTTAGTATCATCGGAGAGAAACGAGAAGAATCTATTAGGACAATATCATATCAAAAATTGGTTGGACGTGTGCTGGCAGATAATGTCTACCGGGATGTCAGATGTATTGCCACCCGTAATCAAGATATCAGTGATGGCCTGGCTAGTAACTCAGCAGTATCGACGCAGCCAATATATGTGAGATCTCCCTTGACACGTAAAAGCATTTTCCGGATTTGTCAGTTGTGTTACGGTCGGAGTCTTGCTCAGTACGATTTAGTGGAATTGGGGGAAGCCGTTGGTATCATTGCGGGTCAATCCATCGGAGAACCGGGAACTCAATTAACATCGAGAACTTTTCATACAGGTGGTGTATTTACGGGGGATATCGCAGAATACGTACGAATTCCGTTTAATGGACTTATTAATTCCGATGGGAGGCTTGTTTACCCCACACGTACGCGACATGGGCATCCCGCTTGGATGTGTCGAAATGATCCATCTGTTGTTATTACGAGTTGTGGCAATATACATAATTTTGTCGTGCCAGCTCGAAGTCTACTTATGATTCGAAGCGGTCAGTATGTTGAGGCACAGCAAATCGTCGCGGAAGTACGAGCCGAAGAGTTTCCCCTTAAGGAACGTATCCGAAAAGCTATCTATCCAAATTTAAGGGGAGAAATTCACTGGAGTAAATTTGTGTGGCATGTACGCGATTGCACAAGCAATCCCGTTCGTATCGTACGCGAGGCGGGCCATATCCGGATTCTTTCGGGAGCTTATAGCGAATCTGACGAAAGCTATTTGTTTCATAAAGATCAAGATAGAGTCGGTATCAGACTCAACTCTATCGAAAGGAGGTGCGATTCTTTTGAAGCAATTGGTGAAAGAAAAATTGATGCCGCCAACTGGGAAGGTTCGCAAAAAAGCATCCGAGAATTTGGACTCGATCCAAAATGTTTTTCAAGTTGGTCAAAACCTCCAATATCTAACTATATTTTATCTAATATCGAAGCGGAGCGGTCCGAGAAAACTGAATCCGTTTCTCTACTGTTGGAAAAACAACAGGTAAATCTCGACGAATCCTATTTCGTAAATATTGATGTTCAATTAAACATCATTTTGGCTGAAAATGAGATATTTGCCATCTACGACAAGTTTGAGTATCAAACTGGTACTTCGGGGATTTTGAGATATGGCACCATAGAAGTTGAATCTATCGATAAAAAGACATTTGCTTCTGACGGTAAGGCGGAAAAAATGAATTACGGCTCATGGTATAGAGTAGTCGGAGGAGGCAATTCCTTCCTAATTCCCGAGGAGTCTCATACCATAAATGAATCCCCATCATCTATTTTGGTAACAGACAATACTATTGTAGAAGAAGGCGCGCGAATAACTGATACTATTAGTAGTAAAATACGTGGACTAATCCGAATCGAAGAGACATTAGCAAATAGTACTACGGTAAGAGTATTACCTGGATATATCCATAATCCGGAAAGGCCAACTAATATACCCAAACAAAATATTAATCTGATGGAGCCAGGTAATATGATTCCTAATGGAATCGAAGCCGAGGATTGGGTTTATCTCCAATCGGTTACACTTTGCGGGAGAAGAAAGACCTCTGTCCCGGTAAGACCAGTTGTCAAATACGACGTATCTAGCGACTCCTTGGTGCAAGAAGTCTCCCGTGTTGATAAGCCGAAAACGCAGAAACGCACGAAAGCTCAAACCTTTCCATATATCTCCCATAAAAATGGTGAGAGAATTGAAATGATTAATCACACGACTACTCAATTAATTCGAACTTCTTTAGTGGCTGGGTGGCGAAGACACCTTCATGAGACCCCTTCTACAAAAAAGAACTACTTATCTCTCACTAGTGTGAGAATTAATAATCTCTTCAGTACTTTTCTTCAGGTTAATTTAGTGGCGTCTCCCCCTGCAAGAAGGCTTGGAGTCAGTCAGGTTTCTCAAAAATCGGTGTCTGTCGACAAGCCCTTTCTCGCTCAAGTCAATCTATTCGACGACGGCAATGATTTAGTTCTCAAATATCAGGGCGTTACTGTTCATTCGGTGTCAGAGCGTGGTGCATCTTTCCTAACTTTGTCACCGTTTGACTTTTATCGTAATAATTTCCCTGCTGATTCAAGCAATACTAACTACGAGAAAGGAGTTGAAGAAAATTTTCCCTGCTCAGAATCAGGTATGGTCAGCTCAACCGAGAGTCCGAAAAACGTTTCATTCAGTTTCAAATGTGAATCTTTTTCAGAAAAGTCTCCAAATCTAAATATTAAAGAGACGTTGGTTAAATTCGGGAGATCGAGCTTCACTTGTTGTCAATTAAAATTTGAAGAGGTAGGTCTATCAGGGACTTCATACGCTATTTCCTACTTACCGGCTTCCCCTTATTTGGCACCGAGTGGCGAAGCCTCCTTCTTCAGAAATTATTTTCTTGATTATTCGACAAATACGTATGCCACAGATACGTCGGAACGCCGACACCGACATCGGTACCTAATCGATGAAAACAAATTAACATTGAAATGTCTTACAAATGCTTTTTCAAATAGATTTCTACTGGAAAAGCCAATCCATTCGCTACCAAAAATTTTCAATCGGGGAATCCTTCTAATTAATCTAGGACTACTAATCAGTAGAAATCGATTTTTCTGTAGAAGTGGTGTATTTCTCCAGTCCGGTCAGGTCGTAGCTATTCACCGAGATTATTTATTAGTCAGAACTGGTAAAACTCTGCTGGCGACCCGGGGAGCAGCTCCTCACAAGATATCTGGAGACATCATTGGGGAGGGAGATACATCAATAACATTACCGTATGATAGGTCGAAATCTGGAGACATCACTCAGGGTCTTCCGAAGGTTGAGCAGCTGCTGGAGTCTCGCTCCATTGCTTCCATTCCAGTAAGAATCGAAGATCTTTTTAGAAGATGGAATCGGGGTATTACAAGATTAATTGGGAACCTATGGAGCCACTTTCCAAGTGCTGGAACAAGTATGGAATATTGCCAACTAATTTTAATTAATGAAATTCGAGAAGTTTACGAATCTCAAGGAGTACAAATATCCGACAAACATCTAGAAATTATTATCCGGCAACTGACATCAAGGGTCGTAGCATCGGAAGATGGGATAACCAATGTCTTTTTTCCCGGAGAGCTTGTAGAGTTATCACAGGCGGAACGGATGAATCGTGTATTAGAGAGACCAATTTTCTACGAACCTATTATATTGGGAATGACAAAAGCATCCCTTAATACTAGTAGTTTTTTATCAGAGGCGAGTCTTCAGGAAACTACGCGAGTATTGGCCAAAGCTGCTCTCCGTGGTCGAATTGATCGGTTAAAAGGATTGAAGGAAAACGTTATTCTCGGTGACGCCGTCCCCGTTGGAACAGGTAGTCCAGAAATCGTTTGCCAACTAGAAGTGAATAAACGAAAAGGATTTCATCTTACAATAATTGGGAGTAGCAAGAACCCGGCTTGGGAAGCAAAATGTGACTTATATGGTTACCAAGAGAAGCAAACTATCGACCCCAATCTACTCATTCATACGGGATTGAGTCGATCCTTCCCTCATATTAATCTCGAAGTGAGGTAAGGGATTCCCCGATACCAAATGATGTTTCTGCGCGTTTCAACCGGTAAAATTGATTATCAGATTGTAATAATTTATCAAATTTAGTTAAAATGAAACGAATTTACAGCTTTTCATACCTGAGGGGAAGATGCAACAGAAAAATCGGAATATCAATTTGGAAGGAATGATGGCAGCAGGAATTCACTTCGGTCACCAAACCCAGAAATGGAATCCCAGGATGTCACCTTATATATTTACAGAACGGAAGGGTGTCCATATCCTCGATCTAACTCAGACTGCTCGTCTTTCATCTGAAGCCTGTGATCTGGTATTTGATGCAGCAGCGGAGGGAAAGGAATTCCCAACGATTGGTACAAAACATCAGGTAGCTGATTTGATAGCATCAGCTGCAACAAGATCTCAATGTCACTATGTGAATGAAAAATGGTTAGGCGGTACGTTAACAAATTGGTTCACCACAGAAATGCGTCTTCGTAGGTTTCAATACTTACAAAATGGAGAAGATACGGGGGGGTTCGACTGACTTCCGAAGCAAGAGGCAGCGATTTTGAGGGGATAACTATTTAAATCAAAAAAATGTCTAGGCGGTATTCAATATATGTCAGATTTACCCGATATTGTGATAATTACTGATCAACATGAATAATCTATTGCCCCTAAAGAATGTATTACTTTAGGTATTCCTACAATTTGTGTTGTCGATACAGATTGTGATCCGGATCTTGTAGATATCCCAATCCCCGGTAATGACGACGCGCGACCCCCAATCCGATGGATATTGGACAAACCAACATTAGCTATTCGTGAAGGTCGTTCAAACTCAAAGTTCTACGAAGTAAATTAACAGACGGCAAGGCTCAGAACTGCCTCGACAGCTTGTAATGGTAAAAAAGTTACATCGCAATTGGGGATATTGCTTAATTTCATCAGAAACTAATTTGCCTCTTTATTTATAAAAAAAAAATGATGATAATTTGTGGTGATTACCTTAACTATTTTAGATAAATTTCTCCATTGAGAGGGGGGTATTACGCACATCGAGCAACTGCGAATTTATGAGATGGATGATCTGTATCAAGTATCGAGTGTAGAAGTAGGCTAACACTCTTATTGGCAAATAGGAGACTTCCAAGTTCATGCACAGGTTCTTGTAACTTCCTGGGTCGTTATCGCCTTGTTGTTGGCTTTACCTATTGCAGGTACCAGGAATCTGCAAACCATACCGACTGGCAGCCAGAATTTCATCGAGTATGTTCTCGAATTTATTAGGGATTTAACTAGGACCCAGATGGGGGAAGAGGAATACCGTCCTCGGGTTCCATTTATTGGAACGATGTTTCCATTCATTTTTGTTTCCAACTGGTCTGGTGCTTCATTTCCTTGGCGAATCATTCAGTTACCCCATGGAGAGTTGGCTGCACCTACCAATGATATCAACACTACTGTTGCGTCAGCCTTGCTTACATCGGTGGCACATCCTTACGCGGGTTTACACAAGAGAGGTTTTAGTTATTTCGGCAAGTATATCCAGCCAACTCCGGTACTACTACCTATTAACACTTCGGAAGATTTTACCAAACCCTTATCACTTAGTTTTCGACTGTTTGGAAATATTTTGGCTGACGAGTTGGTAGTAGCTGTTCCCGTCTCTCTAGTACCTTCAATTGTTCCTGTACCAATGACGCCTCTAGGATTATTCACAAGTGCCATACAGGCTTTGATTTTTGCCACCTTAGCTGCAGCTTACATTGGGGAATCCACGGAGGGCCACCACTAATTCAGTTGGAATGAGTCGTTGCAAAAGACTACGGTAACCATGAAATAATTTCTTCGAGAACCATTCATTGGGTCGCCGTAGTGTGAAAAAATAGTTTCCGTGGTATCATGCTATAGCAGTACGAGAGGAGACCCGTGTTGCCTCCTCCTCCACTCCGAATAGCGATAAGAAAGAGGGGCAGGGGAGGGGTTAATAATTACCGCATGGCCCTCCAAATTTAAATTGAGCCGTAGCCACTTAAGATTTTGAATAGGAAAAAAAAAAGAACCATTGCCAAGCTTAATATATTTGGAAAGCAATTTATCTCGTTTTTCGTTTTCCGCTTGAACCGGCTTAGATCTCAGTTACACTTAGGTCACAGCATATTGAATGAATTGATTAGATCTTACTTGCATTGAAACTAGAATGGACATGTTTCGGTAGAAAATAATTAGTATTACCAAATACTCAAATTTTTATACTCAAATTTTTATACTCAAATTTTTATACTCAAATTTTTTCGATCCAATTTTATTATATTAGGTGGGAAGTCATTAGGCAGGAAGTCGCACTGATTGACGTAGGAAATAGATGTGTCTTTTTCGTACTTCATTATTTTTCCGAATTCGACATTAAGTATGTGACATGTTCCGTCACATTTCAAAAGTAGTTTTGACCAGATTCATGTAGAATTTATTTCCCGATTAACGTTTACTAGAAAGTCTCCGTTGCGACGAGTCTAGTTAGCACCCAACGAAACAATATTGATTAACGTAAATAAATTAGGAGGAGACTAATACGAACCCATCAATTTCTGCTGCTTCTGTTATTGCTGCTGGGTTAGCTGTAGGCCTCGCCTCAATCGGCCCCGGTGTCGGCCAGGGCACTGCTGCAGGTCAGGCAGTCGAAGGTATTGCGAGACAGCCAGAAGCAGAAGGCAAGATACGAGGTACTTTATTACTGAGTTTGGCTTTCATGGAAGCTTTGACAATTTATGGATTAGTTGTAGCTCTAGCTCCGTTATTTGCGAATCCATTTGTTTAACTTGTTTAAAATAGGAAGTAGTTTGGTGCACTTCCTCCCCTCCCTTCCCCAAACTATTTTGAATCGGCGGTAAACCGCTAATTTGGAGGGAGGGGCCTGGAAGAAAGTTGCTGCTCCATCTATCCGACGGAGTTCCTGCAGCGTCTATTTGTGATTCCCCCTTTCTCTACCAAACTAGGAAGTTTTTGCAAATAGGGTAAGCCAATATAAGTTTACGTAATTAATGATTTGAGAAGATATTGTCTCCGTCGCGGTTTTCTTTTGATTCCTCGGAATTCGGAGTTTTTCATTTTCTCCCAGGCTGGACCAGAGGTTGTCTAAATCTTGCAAAATCTTCCAGGAGGGAAAGGATTACGAGAAGTGTAAGTGAAATTGCTGCTCCCTCAAGTGATTGGACTCTTGCCGCAAGTATTGGTTTAAATACCAATATTTTAGAGATAAACTTAATTAACTTAATTTTAGTACTAGGTATATTGTTTTACTATGGAAGGGGGGTGTGTGCGAGTCGTATATCCGAGTGGGGTAACTGTTTCCCTCAGTTGCACCCGAAGCAGAGGTGCAAAACCCCGACGAATTCCCTGTAAATAAATGTTATGCAAGAACCGGAGCATTCCGTGTAATCGACGAAACTTTCACTTCTGTGAACCGATTCCCGGGACTGTCGTCAATATGGTTAAAGCTAAATCGCTTAAAGTCTTAGCAAAATTGGGGTTCCCTTCCCCCTACCGCGTAAGCCAAATCGCGATTGGAAACGCATTATTCACCATATTCGGTATATGATGCCCATATCAGGAATACTTCGATTTGTACCACTTCTCGAAATAGATACCTAATACTTTGTATAGGTAGATATATAGATAGATAAATATCGGAGTTGATTTGGCCCAATCTTCTTCAATTTGCTGAATAGACAACCCATATAAGGTGAATACTACTTGGAAAAAGCGGCTCTCAAATAATTAATAATTATCTGGGAGAGTCCTCAATTTTTTTTTTTCTTATTTATATATTGATTATTCCATCTAAGCATATTCAGGATAAATCTTGTTAGTCAATAGGAAAGAAACGGGAGGCGAGCCCGCATGCGAAAACAACGTCTGTTGGATTCTATCAATTTATCGGTAAAAACGGGCAGGAAAGCCGAATGGATCGAAACATCCACGTTCGGTTTGGGAAGAGATCACTAGTCTCCGAGAATCGAAGATCTGTAATCCACCTTCATTGATCAATTTTCTAGAAAATCGTGAAAGAGCAATTTTGAATACAATCCAAGATGCGGAGGAGCGTCACAAAGAAGCTTTTAATAAACTTCAGAAGGCTCGTATTCGCTTGCAGCAAGCAAAAGTTAAAGCCGATGAGATCCGAATCAATGGACTTACGCAGATGGACAGGGAACAGCGGGATCTCGTTGATGCAGCTGACGAAGATTTGAAAGGATTGGAAGATAGTAAGAATTATGCGATTCGTTTCGAGAAGCAACGCGCTATTGAGCAGGTTCGGCAGCAAGTTTCTCGACTAGCGTCCGAAAGGGCTCTAGAAAGCCTAAATAGTCGTCTGGATAATCAACTGCACCTGCGAATGATTGATTATCACATCGGTTTGTTCAGAGCCATGGACAGCAAATCTAACTAGTTCCAATTTCACTACTAGTTTCCATCTTATCATCTCATTGTAAAACGGGTCTTATTTTTACTTCTCCCTCTTCCAGTAATATTTTTTGGCAGAAATGGTAATAAACATTCGACCTGACGAAATTAGCAGCATTATTCGCAAACAAATTGAAGGGTATGTCCCAGAAGTGAAAGTTGTTAACATTGGTACTGTACTTTAAGTCGGAGATGGGATCGCCCGTATTCATGGACTCAACAAAGTAATGGCTGGCGAATCGGTGGAGTTTGAGGATGGTACAGCAGGGATTGCTCCGAATCTGGAATCTGATAATGTTGGGGCCGTACCGATGGGTGATGGTTTGACCATACAAGAAGGAAGCTCTGTAAGAGCGACGGGAAAGATTGCCCAAATACCAGTTAGTGACTCATTCCTGGGTCGTGTTGTAAACGCTTTGGCCCAACCTATTGACGGGGGAGGTCAAATCCCAGCTTCCGAGTTTAGACCGATCGAATCCCCCGCTCCAGGGATTATCTCGAGACGCTCCGTATACGAACCTTTACAAACAGGTCTTATTGCTATTGACTCCATGATTCCTATCGGTCGCGGTCAACGGGAGCTGATTATTGGCGATAGACAGACTGGTAAAACAGCAGTAGCTACAGATACAATTTTGAATCAGAAAGGTCAAAATGTTATATGTGTCTACGTAGCCATTGGTCAAAAAGCTTCTTCTGTGGCTCAAGTAGTAGACACTTTCCAAGATCGCGGCGCCATGGAATATACGATCGTAGTATCGGAAACCGCTAATTCCCCAGCCACCCTGCAATATCTTGCTCCTTATACGGGAGCAGCTTTAGCCGAATACTTCATGTATCGCAAACAGCATACCCTGATTATTCATGACGATCTTTCCAAACAAGCCCAAGCTTATCGACAAATGTCTTTGCCATTAAGGAGACCACCTGGGCGAGAAGCATATCCGGGAGATGTTTTCTACCTACATTCCCGTCTCTTGGAGAGAGCAGCTAAGTTAAGTCTCCAATTAGGGGAAGGTAGCATGACAGCTTTACCTATCGTTGAGACACAAGCGGGAGATGTCTCAGCTTACATTCCTACTAATGTTATTTCTACTACCGATGGATAAATATCTCTATCAGCAGATCTATTTAACGCTGGGATTCGACCAGCAATAAATGTGGGTATTTCCGTATCTAGGGTGGGCTCTGCAGCTCAGACAAAAGCTATGAAACAAGTGGCTGGCAAATTGAAATTGGAATTAGCACAATTCGCAGAATTGGAAGCTTTTGCACAATTCGCCTCTGATCTTGACAAGACTACTCAGAATCAGTTAGCTAGGGGGCAGCGATTGCGTGAGTTGCTTAAGCAGTCCCAGTCAGCCCCATTATCGGTAGAGGAACAGGTGGCCACTATCTACACCGGAGTCAACGGATATTTGGATATACCAGAAGTCGAACAAGTCAAACGATTCTTGGTTCAGTTACGTGAGTACGTAATAACCAGCAAACCTCAATTTGGTGAAATTACTCGTTCTACAAAAGTATTTACGGAACAAGCAGAAACACTTTTGAAAGAAGCAATTAAGGAATCAACGGAAATTTTTATACTGCAAGAGAAGTAAGTAATACGGTTGCAGATTCCACCTGGGGAAGGAGGTGGAGTAACCCCCCGGGCTTCGCCTTCGCCACCCCACCCGACCGCTTACACTTCATCTACGAAGATAGAATTACCTCAAACACGGAATTACGCCCAATAGGATTTGAACCTATACTTAAGGTTTAGAAGACCTCTGTCCTATCCATTAGACGATGGACGTTTGTTCCTCCCTATTCTTGGTTTATTACAAATACGCCTACAGATTAGTTAGCAAATCGTGAACAAACAGGAACTCCAGTTTGTTCACGACCCAATCCACGGCTGAAGGGGTTAACTTGACTAGGGCTCCGGGATTCTCGGCATCAGCAGCGGGTAGCGGGAATCGAACCCGCATCAGTAGCTTGGAAGGCTAAAGGTTATAGTCGACGACAACAAATGGTTATGACGTCGCTAATTCAGAACCGAACATGGAAGTTTCCGCCCATTCGGCTCCTTTATGGAAATCGAGGAAGGCTAAATAGTGCAAAACTGGCGGAGAATTCGTCTGCATATATTTAGTTAAATGGAACTATCAAAAATGGGTGGACTGTATCCCTTGTTTCAAACGAAGGGAGCATATATCATAATTACTTTTACGGGGATCAATACTTTTTCCACATCGGAATATATGGGGGCTTCCTTTTCTTTTTCCCGTTCGAGGAGGACGGAGCCGCCCCAATTTGAGTAAATGGCGTCCATAAAATCTATGTCAGTCTCGCTTACGTTTTGGTCGTATAGCATGGATATACTTCTTAGATGATCCTTTGAGAAAAAGAATTAGTTTCACTAATTTTTCTTCTACTTACTTCGTTCTTTATTTTTACTTCCAAAAATCCTTAGGGAAATATTTCTCACCGAGTCGAAAGCAACTAGTACTGTCTAACCAAAATAGAAAAGAGTGCCTGACTTGATAATCCTGATAAACCAAGATTAATCTACCTGTAACTTTTGAGCTTGGATTTTTCCCCCCCAAGGTTCAGTGACGATGAGGCAAATATTTTAGATGTCTACCCATAGATTCCTACTTCTTCCTCTTTTTCGGAATTTCCCCAAGTTTTTTGCATACCAAAAAAATTCTGCTTCGTCATTAACCGGTACGACTTCCGAAGTACAGGAGTAACGGGAATGGCGCATCTTTTCCATACTACTAATTAGTAAGGAGAAATAGATGTACTTTTGTAAAAATGAAGCTTCTTGATTTAACTTAGATTCAATTTGAAAGATCCCTTAACTAAATGAAATCGATATGAGACGAGTCACACTTTTACCACTAAACTATACCCGCTACGGCACAATTGTATTATACCAGCTATTCGTACATCGGTGAGGCGTTTCAACCGTGTTTACGTCTGGTTGTAGGAGGGCCCCCCCCCCCACCCACTCCTTGTTTTCGTATATATTTTGTATATATATATATATGAAATTGATATTTATTTCGCGATTGCGTTGCCTATATTCAAAGGTTACCCCTTCGAGCTGCCAGTGGTGCAATTACTAATGGTCCCGATGCAACTACCAACGCCAAGATAGCAAGTTGCGCAATTATCTCTAAATTCATTATCCCTCCTTCTATCGTTTCTCACAAATATATATTGATACTAAGAAATTTAGAAAAAAAAAATTAAACAGATTTAAACAGATATATTTATTTATTTAATTTTTATTTTTCACTTATACAAGAAAAAACAGGGGGAAGGTGGAAGAAATGGATGACCTCAATTTGATAAAGTGAAATTACTTCGCTACTTACTGGTGCTTCCGCGGCAAGCGTTTTAGCTGCGAGATTGGCCATTGCACCGTATTGGGCTTCAGTTTAGGTTGCGGAAGTGATTTCGCCAATTTCGGCTAGGCCGGAAAATATCGAATCCTTTTCGGGCAAGATTTTTAATTTGTACCCAATAAATTTAGTTACGAATTCATTTTTTTATATGTAAGAGAAAGTAGGAGGGGACCAACAAAAAAAAAGCGGAAAAGAGGAAAATTTTTACTTGGAAATAGTTCCGAATTTGATTCCGGCAAGTAATACGCGAGCGAGGTCACCCCTTCCACAAACTTTATTGTAGATTGCAGGTATAGACTTACAATCTAACTTCGTGTTAAAATTAGGCGGAGATACATCCTTAGTTGCTTGGAGAGATGGCCGAGGGGTTTAAGGCGTCGGACTGCTAATCCGTCGTACAACTCATATGTACCGAGGGTTCGAATCCCTCTCTCTCCTACTATTTTTAAAGAAATTAAACAGGTGGATTGAAAAACTGATCTCAGCGAGATAACTAGGGCATTGACTTATATTTAATCCCTACGTCCGGGGTTTCGTCCAGGATCATTTGATAAAAATCCGAAAACGAAGAGAGAAACGAAGAAGATAACTATTGCATAGACAAATAGTTTGAGGGTAAGCATGATAACATCTCCATGTTTTCTAAAACTAGGGATAGAAGAAGACGAAACAATTTCGTCTGAAATACCTAATTTATATCTACTATTTATATTTGTTATATCTATATGGACATACGGATATGACTTCCCCCTCCAATTGGAAGAAGGAACCCGGCTTCCGTGAGACGCTACTTCACCCAACGAATTCCATTTATTTTATCCAGTATTTCGTTTCCTTCTTATTATTTCAATAGGTAGGGGGAAACACTGTATAAACATCCAACTAATTGAAGGATTCATTTTTGTCAACGTCAGGTAAACCGTGGGGATTCAATCCTATTTTTCTATGTAGAAGTGAATACGCCGATACCGATACCTCCGCCTGCAGATGTCAGAACCAGGTAAGAGAGTTGTTATTTACCACAATTAATTCTTTGCCTGAATTGCAGCGCCCCCCCCCTCTTCTTTTTCCTCTTCACCTGGTAAGGTAAGGAGCGAGGCATTCCAGAATTAATCAACCCCCTAGCACTTACTAGCGAAAGCTAACTGCGGCTTGCCAAACAAAGGCTAGGAGGAGAAAAAACACTGGTATTACCGGCATTACATCCACAATTGGATCAAAGATTGCATAAGCTTCGGGTAATTTGGCAAAAGAGGCGCCATTGAGGTGAATAGAATTTTCCAGATAGGTGTCACACAAAACTATCATCTTCATTCTCCAGTGATGTAACAAGTAACTTTTCTCCGACATGGTTGCACATCATCTTTCAATTGGTTGACCCGTCGGGTATATATTATTATATGTCCCTCCATTCGAATAATTAGGATGCATTCGAATGATGAGGATTCACCAAAACCGAAACCTTACCGGACCAAAATGACATCTAAATGGATTTCCGCTGAAGTATTCTCCTTTAGCTAATTCTATGAAATACTAGTAGTTCGAAACTACTCCAATTTTTTATCGTTGCTGCTCTCTTGTACCGAGCAAATAACTAGAAAAAGCCGGTTGACAGTAAACCCGAAGTATGAGATAGTCACCATACTGACCATTTGTGGGGCGTGGCCAAGCGGTAAGGCAGCGGGTTTTGGTCCCGTCACTCGGAGGTTCGAATCCTTCCGTCCCAGATTTTTTCTAGGAAGAAAAGATCTCCCGCATTTTCATAGACTAGAAATCGGAGAACTTATAAATCTTATTTCTAGCTTCGATTTGCTATCTACGCCCCCCCTAAATATACTCGATATAATAGTTTCCCCCGATGGATCTCCCAGTTTATATTATGATGATAAGCCACATATAGCAATAGATCCCTTTATGACGCGAAGCAACAAAATGATACCAAATTTAAATTATGAAATTAGCTTATTGGATGTATGCCGGACCCGCCCACATAGGTACTTTACGAGTAGCCAGTTCTTTTAGGAACGTACATGCTATAATGCATGCCCCTTTGGGAGATGACTACTTCAACGTAATGCGTTCCACGTCGGAGAGGGAAAGGGATTTCACCCCAGTAACTGCTAGTGTAGCGGACCGCCACGTATTAGCACGCGGGTCTCAGGAAAAGGTTATAAATAATATAAGCCGAAAAGATGAGGAATAACACCCCGATCTAATTGTTTTAACACCTACGTGTACCTCTAGCATTTTACAGGAGGATCTACAAAATTTCGTAGATCGAGCTTCTTTGTCTTCCGAGTCTGATGTAATTCTCGCGGATGTTAATTATCACTGAGTCAATGAGCTTCAAGCGGCGGATAGAACCTTGGAACAAATAATTCGATTTCATCTGGATAGGGCTCGTAAACGAAGTACCTTGGACCGATCCGTAACAATCGCACCTTCAGCAAATATTATAGGAATTTCTACCTCAGGCTTCCACAATCAACATGACTGTCGCGAATTGAAACGTTTACTTGGAGAATCGGGAATTTCAGTCAATCAGGTAATCCCAGAGGGGGGGTATCTCAAATATTTAAAGGATTTGCCAAGAGCTTGGTTTAATATAGTTCCCTATCGCGAAGTAGGTTTGATGACAGCAACTTTTCTGGAAAAAGAGTATGGAATGCCTTACATATCTATAACTCCCATGGGAATTTCAAACACAGCCGATTTTGTCGGACAGATTGGGAAGCTTGTGAATGTGTGGGCTTCCGCACTGTCAGATAGAAGATTTAACTACAAATTATATATTGACAATCAAACTAAATTTGTTTCTCAAGCAGCTTGGTTTTCGAAGTCTATTGATTGTCAAAATTTAGCTGGAAAAGAAGCAGTAATTTTCGGTGATGCAACTCATGCAGCCTCAATTACTAAAATACTCGTTAAAGAAATGGGAATTCGTGTCAGTTGCTCAGGCACGTATTGCAAGCATGATGCAGAACGGTTTAACGAGCAAGTTCAGGGTTTATGTGATAAAGTAATAGTTACGGAAGATCACACCGAAGTCGGAGATACGATAGCCCGTATTGAACCCTCCGCCATATTTGGAACTCAAATGGAGCGTCATATTGGCAAACGTATTGATATTCCGTGCGGGGTTATTTCTTCACCAGTTCATATTCAGAACTCTCCTCTCGGATATCGACCCTTTTTGGGTTACGAAGGAACCAATCAAATAGCCGATCTAATCTATAACTCATTTAATCTGGGTATGGAAGATCATTTATCGGATGTTTTTGGGGGGCACGATACCAAAGAGGTAAGCACCAAGTCTCTATCAACAGATACCAAAAATATTAACTGGACCCCCGAAGCTGAGTCGGAACCAAATAGAATTCCTGGTTTCGTAAGGGGGAAAACCAAGAAAAATACCGAAGTCTTTGCAAAGCAAAACAATATTTCAGAAATTACAATTGATGTGACGTATGCGGCTAAGGAAAAATCAAGTCCTTAATTTGATAAGCTGTACAGATAATCATTTGGGGTAAGTTCTAGTCTGCTTAACTTCACTTTGCATCATAGAGTTTGTACCAGAAGGATTAATCGAAGATACCGGGGCAATAAGTATTTAATAGGAAATTAATTCTCGGTTTTTAGATATTACGGTAAAACCCCGCTTGAGGCGACATGGTAAGAAGCAACGTGTGACTCGAACATCGAGATCGTTTCTGCGGAGTCTGGTATCCGCCAGTTCTACCCAAGGGGTAGAACGTTCCTGATTCGACATTTCGCTAAAAACAATTACCCAATGAAACTTGAATAATATCTATCTATTTGAATCTATTTCTATTTTTGGGGGGAAAGTTATATCTATGGTTATTTACGAGAAGTAGCGCGGTTAAGCCTCATTAGTCCGTTACCCTGTATGTTCTTACCGGGGACTTGAAACTTAATTTTGGTAGGGTTGACTTAGTATTACTGGGTTTAGGCGATTCAACAACCTTACCTTGACTGAGTCTTATTTTACCTATAATTTGTAACAGATATATATAAAAGTTAATTGACAAATTTCTTTTTTAGGGGTCGATTAAGATGGGTTCTGTTGCTACCGACTCTCAATTTGGAGAAGCCTTGGGGTTAGGCCTAAACCTAAGGATTGGCGAAACTGATCTACGAACGAGGAGATGTTCGATATCCAGTTGAACTCATTAGCAGATAAATGAAAAAGAAGGGATAGGGAAGGGGGTAGGTTTGTCTCTCCACTTATTTTACCTACTCACTTCATAATATCGCTTCTTACAAAAAGATAATTCGTGAAGAGATAACTCAATAAATTGGAGAATATCCGCGTCATACACATATGAGTTAGAAGTATCTTTCTGCAATTGGATAGAGCAGTTACCTATTCAACTGAAGTTGTGCTCTAAGCCGCACGAATTCAACGTTTCATATACGGTTTTGCGGGGGGGGGGGGTCGTTCGTTCCGTCCTGTGTGCACCCACCTATCCCGATAGGTTACTTACCGAATAATTGCAATTGATACCCAGTCTCGGAGAGAAGGTAAAGCCATTGAGGAGGTTGGTTTTTACAACCCCCGGAAGGAACAAACCCAATTGGACCTATTTGCCATTGTTGCTCTACTTAAGCGAGGGGCTCAATCAACAGCAACCGTTCGCGATATTTTGAAACGGGCGAAAGTGCCCGAACAAATCGGAATCAGCCTCTAATTAAAAATCGAATTTTAGGAGAATATAATGGGCCCAGTTTACAGATCTTTTCAGGTGCTTCTGTATTACCCCTCCCTTTTACTTATACTCTACATCTACGCCGTATTTGGCATTCCCTTAAGAAGTAGAATATTTCGGAGGGACTACTGGTTTTCTGTCAAAACCTCTTTCGAAAGAAGTGATATCGGACATATCTTTCTGGGCGTGATGAAAAGCTGGGGGAGGGGGCGGGGGTAGCTTAAGCCGACGACATGATTACCACCGGAACGAGTTTCTCTACCCAACCCAATTTGGGGTTGAGGGTTGACCAACAATTTCTCCACCAGGTTGGAAATTTGGTATAACTCACCACAATTTCCCAACGGATGATTGCAGCTCGGCACATCACCGAGGATCAAATCAGTAAATATCTTATTTGTGTGGATGCTTCCTTTGCAGAAACCGAGTTAGTAAGTATTTACTATATTAGTAAGTATTTACTACCTTCGGGTTTCACGTTGTCCAATGAAACGCGTGATTATTCATTCGTTAATACAACGGTTAAATAATTGCAGTTTTATTGCCATCTCCCCCATATAATTAAAATTTAGCTACTAATTTAATATATTGAATCCTCTGGAGAAAATTCACTATGAAATATAATAATGTTTAGGAGTTACTGTAATGAAAATAACTTCTGAATCCCCTCCTAAATTTGATGTGTCACAGAGAATCGGAGGGCTTAGCATTAATCAAGACTGTTTCTTATATCTACTTCTTCTTTTATTTAGAGATAATTCTTATTCAATCGCTTGTAAGTCTTGTTTAGATAGACAAAGCGTAGATTTAATCTTCGGGGCTTGTAGTGCAATATCAACAAAGCGTTTAATTGATAGTGTGCGTCACCAAGATTATTCAGAGATTTTCCATTCAGAATTTGTTTGAAGATGAAACAGTCGGCTTAATATGGATTTGTATCTCCACGTACTCTTACAAACAATATGTCTAATTCTGGGAATACCTCTTTTACGTCAGCTATCCGCTAAAACAAATAACAATTCAAAAATTTCACAGTCTACTCATTCAATATTTTTATTTCTGGAAGATAGATTACCAAAATCTAGCCACGTTTTAAAGATTGAGATGTCACAGAATCTTCATCTAGAAACTCTAGTTCGCCTGTTTCGTCGACGAATTAAAGATGTTCCATTCCCACATCTATTAAGGATAGTTATTCACGCGTACAAAACTTCGTATGGAAAATTTATTCAATTTCGGTCTTGTAAACAAAGAGAACGGAGAAGTATTGAAATGCTACTCCAAAATTTTTACACTTACGAAATCGATTCGATATTGTTAAATTTATGGACGCGAATGCGTAAGTTGCAACCGAGATATTTTGCATCTCCCGATCGAAATAATGTGATTAGGAAGAAGAAATGTGTTTCCAGATGTAATTCTCAATTAGATGCAATAGGCATCAACCACTGCCTCATCCGAAGCTTGTGCATTCACTTTGGAAGATATGAAAACAAATCTATTATAGTTTTTCATGGAACCAACTATTTTGTAAAAAAATGGATTCGTTATATTTCAACATCTTTTAAATCTCATTTTCATTATCCAACTGAATTTATCCAAATACGTAACGATTTGTTATCTACCAGTTGTGTTTTATTCCTAGGTTACATATCAACTATTCAGTCAGTATCAAAAGATGTCCAGATTGAAACTATGTTGGGTTCCTGCAACAGCATTTCAAGTGGGAAAAAAACTTATCCCGGGATTCCAATTTTGCAGCTAGTTAAACTTTTGGAGAAAGGGAAGTTCTGCGATAGTAACGGATATCCGGTTAGTAAATTAGCCTGGGCTATGTTAACAGATGATGACATCTTGAACAGATTTACAAAAATTTGGAATACTTTTTCCTCGTATCACAGTGCTTCAATAAATCGAGATGGATTGCGTAGATTGAGATATATACCACGACTTTCATGTGATAGTACGTTAGCGGGTAAACATAAGAGTACGATACGTCTTCTACGACGTAGATTTGACCTGGAACTACCGAAAGTGGTCCCTGCGTATATCAAGTTCAATTCTTCCGAAATGAATCGAAGGGTTTGGCATTTAAACCTAATTCGATCTGTTTCATTAACATTTATTTCATTAGAAATACAAGTCCAATAAATATGTTTAATATTTGCTTCTCCTTCTCAACTCAATTTAATGAAGCTGATTACCGAATCGTTTGGGTGGAGGAAAAGAAGTAGGAATATCCCGTCACTGCAGTTTATTTTATATGGTCATATAGATATGAGAGTACTTAATTTGCTAATTCCCTTTTGGAAAAGAAAATGTAGCGGAAGGTTATCCACTCTCAAATATTATCCCGATTTTTATTATGAATTACACCAATTTTACGTTTCCAGATTTCTTCCTTTCACTCGGTAATCTGTCAACTTTGCCGGAACGTATTTTAATTCTCAGTTTAATTACAGTTATTGTAATCGATTTATCAAACAAAGGGAGAAATACAACTTTGCTTCACCGAATTTCACTAATATCTATGTTAATTGGCACGATTGCTTCACTATGTCAATGGGGGATCCAGGTCCAATCGGTTTCTATTGCTTCCGGAAATTATCGGATCAGCAATTTCAGCTACATATTTAGATTTTTTTTATTGATTTGTTCGCTACTATCCGTTCTGTTGTCAGTTGATTACATACGATGTTCAAAAACGGCTTTGGCAGAATTCTTATTCTTTTTACTAACTGCAAGTTCGGGTGGAATGGTTCCTTGCTGGGCAAATGATTTGGTCACCCTTTATGTGGCATTGGAGTTATCAAGCCTATCTTCTCGTTTCCTGTCTGGACATACTAAAAAGGATATAAGATCGAATGAAGCAACTACGAAATTTCTACTGATGGGTGGAGCTAGCTCATCTTTTTTGCTATATGGTCTTTCTCTGTTGCATGGAATTTCTGGCGGACAGCTTCAGCTTGATAAAACAGCAGGTGTGCTACCATCTAGTCAGTATCTCGTTGCAATTTATACTGCCATTGCTTCTATTACAGCCGGAACGGCGTTCAAACTTTCTCTCGTTCCGTTTCATCAATGGACTCCCGATGTATATGAAGGAGTGCGATTCGTTCGAAAAACAGTTTAGCCATCAACAAATAATTTGGAGATGCCGTAGTTGTTTTTCGCGGTGTCCTGCGAGTGTGTGGGAATGCAAAGATTTCCCCGTATCAGTAGTTACGTCAACAATGTTCCCTTGCCGTACCACAATTTCCAAGAAATGTTCAGTCAATAACGTACGAGTAAAACAGAGGCAAGTGGCAAGATTTAGTAGATCCTTTCTTAATTCTATATCTACTTCTCATATTTTTTATTTCTATGCAAATTTTCTACGAAGTTTTCTATTATGGGTAGATTCTGGCAAAATTGATGGAAAATTGATGGGCTTGATCCTTCAGAAGCTGCTGGCAAACTCCTTCAACTTGAGAAACCACTCCAAGATATAATTGAAGTAACGAAGCTGTACGCCCGCTCCGCAAGGAACGAAAAAAGTCGCAATTTGTCTCTCCCGCCCAGCGTGTGTGCCTACCAACTCAACAAGTAGTTTTAGTTGTTGAAAGGATTCTGGTGAAAAATGAAGAAGGACAAACAAGCAAGAAAGAATTCGAGACGAAACTGCTGGTGGGTAATCTAACCAAATGATGAGGGATTCCTCGAGAAGTTAACAATTAGTCCTCATATTGAATGATTATGAATTATTCAAGGAAGAATGGGTTTGAAACATACACGAGGAAGGTTCTGGGAGCAATATCAGTTGTGAATCTCTTACGAACCAAGAGCCGTGTGAAGTAAGAATTTCATGCACGGTTCTGAATGAGCGGAAAGATCGGAAATCTTCTTTTCGACTCTGACTCTCCTATACCAGTCGTTGCTTTTTTCTCTGTTACCTCTAAAGTAGCAGCTCCAGCTTTATTTACGCGACTCTTCGGTATCATTTTTCCACATCTATCTAATGAGTGGCATATCGTGGTAGGATTATTAGCTACCTTTAGCATGATATTAGGAAATCTAATTGCCGTTACTCAAATAAGCATGAAACGTATGCTAGCTTATCCCTCTATAAGCCAAATTGGATATATTATGATTGGAGTACTTGCTGCAGACCCGGAGAACGGTTACGCAAGTATGATAACTCATACGTTTATTTATATACTCATGAATCTGGGAACTTTTGCTCGTATCACCTCATTCGGTTTACGAACCGGAACTGATAATATTAGGGATTACGCGGGATTATACATGAAGGATCCTGTTCTAACATTCTCTCCGGTTTTACGTTCACCATCCCTAGGGGGTATCCCTCCACCATCCGGTTTTTTCGGTAAACTCCATCTCTTTTGGCATGGATGGAAAGCTGGTTCGTACCCATCAGTTCTGGTAGCGCTCGTCACAAGTGTCATTTCTATCTACTATTATCTCAAAATAATTAAATTAATGTTCACTGAGAAGAATGGGGGGGGCGATGCATCCACAACTTATATACGAAATTCATTAGTTTCTCCATCAATTTCAAAAAGTTCTATTGAAATAGCTATGATCATTCGTGCACTAGCATCAATCCTATCGGGTATATTAATAGATCCCATTATCGGGATCACACGGAATACTTTATTCTAGACTCACTTCTTGTGACGCGAACTTTTTTTTTTTCGAATTATTTTTATTAGAAGCCGGTTCTGCTGTCCCAACTAGTCTGTCTCCGCAACTTACGAAATAGTTATATCTTCTTCGGTAATTGATCCTGACATTCTCCTATCTAGCTTGGATTTGTCTTTTCGCACCCGGAATCACTTGCTAGGAAAATGATCACCCGTCTACCCCGAAGGAGATATAAGTATTTTCGCGCGATGCACAGCTGGGGTTGGGCAGTGACAACCCATGCTGCTACATCCAAGTATTTAGGCAGAAAGGGAATGCCTATCTTTTTTGTATTTTCATATGTTATTATTTTATTGATACTGAAAAGAAGATTTGCTTGCGAGGCAGGCGTGGGCTTGTCAGGTCGTGGAAAGGAAACTCTCTGTAGGAAGAGGGAATCAACCACCCCTTTAGGGATGATTGATTGCGGGCGAGAATAGATTCGAACCCTCGGCCGTCGTCAGTATGAAGTGGAACCTTACCACTCCATGAAGAAGCAATGAGTAATGGAAAGGGTCCAGGTACCTCGTCTAAACCTGACCTGAGTGGAGTCTCCCAGTTAGTAAATTTGGTAAAAAGGAGATGAAAATTCGGTTCAGCAGTTGACAGGCGTATAGATATACTCGTATAATAGGATTGGTGAGCGTAACTCCACCGCGTCTCTCTGCTTCGAAAGAAGGGTAGGCATACTAGACTCAAAATGTAGTACCGCGTGGTACGGAGGTTCGAATCCTACGCGAGGCGTCCAGAGGTGTCGCATTTCTGGAAGAAGTCTCCCGACTTCTCGCTTCTCACCAATGGAATCCAAAATTGTTACTTGGTCGACTTCCATGCTTGTCTTCTCGGGTGAAGTAGCACTGGTCTCCTCGACTCGAGAGACGAGTGGGTCCTATTGCAGAGATATGTGAGGCAGTAAGTCCCACCTTTTATTCTTTGTCTTTCCGAGCCAAGACTGGGACGGCAAATCCCACCATCCGAAAGTATTGGAGCGAGACCCAAACCTCAAGGAATAGTCTTACAGATACAGAAGGGGGAGAAAAAATAAAAAAAAAGGACGACTGAGATATGAACGTGATTCCTCCAAAAAATTCGAATGTAAATGAGATGAACCAAAAATCTTAGTAGTTGGTTGCTTGGTGTCTCATCAAACACACAGGGGATGGGACTCGAAATCCCACCATCCTTTCCTTGTTCCCAAAGGACTCCAAATCCTTCGAATGGGACTCGAAATCCCATTCATAAGCCAAGTATCTGATTCCCCTAGGGGTATAGGGGTTAGGGGTTAGGGGTATCTAACCAGATACTTGGAGTTTCCAAGTAAATTTTTACAATACTAAATTATTGGCCGAACAATAGATCAATAAAATGCCCTTATCTCTTCGGTAGCTATCTCCGGTGTAGCTCCCAAAATTACACGCCGACTCCTCTCGAGACAAAATACGAGATCCCAAGATAGAGGGGAGATTTCATCTGGGGATGATTGATTGCGGGCGAGGAGGGATTCGAACCCCCGACACCGTGGTTCGTAGCCACGTGCTCTAATCCCCTGAGCTACAGGCCCCGACCCCAC